GAGATCCTTCGCGACTTGAATGAATGATCCACCCTACAATATGGAGTGAGAAGGCCGAAATGAATCATTAATCCCTAACTTTAATGAGAGAAATTACTAATAATAAATTATTTCTCGTACTCATGTCACGTCGAAGTAATGCGAGAGAAAGAGATGCGAAAGCTGATCCGGTTTATCATAATAGATTAGTCAACATGTTAGTTAACCATATTCTTAAGCACGGGAGAAAATCATTGGCTTATGGAATTCTTTATAATGCCATGGTGAATATTGAGCGAAGGACGAAAAACAATCCACTATCCGTTTTGCGTCAAGCAATACGCAAAGTAACTCCCAATGTAGCAGTAAAGGCGAGACGTGTGGGTGGGTCCACTTATCAAGTTCCCACTGAAATAGGATCTACACGGGGAAAAGTACTTGCTATTCGTTGGTTATCGGGGGCATCTCGAAAACGTCCAGGTCGAAGTATGGCTTTTAAACCAAGTTCTGAATCAATGGATGCTGCCAGAGATAATGGCAATGCTGTACGTAAAAAGGAAGAGACTCATAGAATGGCAGAGGCCAATAGAGCTTTTGCAAATTTCCGTTCATATAAATAAAGAGATTAATAACAATTAAATTAAATTAAGGAATATATGATATCAAATTGGAAGGAACGTGAGCCGAAAGGCTTACATAAAAAATATAAATATCATAATGTTAATGTAAAATTAATATTGTATTTGAATAAAAAAAAAATTTTTAACTATTATGATATGACCTATTTTCATGAGAATTGAAAACGATTCGAAAAAAAAAATATCGATGAACTTAGTTTTTGAGCGAAACAATTTACTTTATTCGGCGTATCATATACGAAATCGATTGATATTTCATTTGAATTATATCTCAAAGATATTATGAAATTAGAGTTTGATTTGCGTCTCTCATACGGGAGTGCTATTTCACCGGAATGTATCTTAATTTCTAGTTTAATCATTCTTTTAATAATAGATTTAATTTCCGAAAAAGATACACCTTGGTTATATTTCATCTCCTTTGCAAGTTTGATGATAAGCATAACAGTCTTGTTTCCCCAATGGAAAGAAGAACCTATTATTAGCTTTTCGGGTAATTTCCGAACAGACACCTTTAACGAGATGTTTCAATCTCTGATTCTATTATGTTCAGCATTATGTATTCCCCTATCTGTGGAGTATATTCAATGTACAAAAATGGCCATAATGGAGTTTTTGTTGCTCATATTAACAGCTACTTTGGGAGGAATGTTTTTGTGTGGTGCTAACGATTTAGTAACTATATTTGTGGCTCCAGAATGCTCAAGTTTATGTTTCTATTCATTATCCGGATATACCAAGAGAGATGCGAGATCTAATGAAGCAACTATGAAATACTTACTTATGGGTGGAACAAGTTCTTCTATCTTGGCTTATGGGTTTTCTTGGTTATATGGTTTATCTGGGGGAGAAATTCAACTTCAGAGAATAATAAATGGACTTATAGATGCACAAATGTATAACTCTCCAGGAACTTTGGTTGCGCTCATATGTATAATGGTAGGAATTGGATTCAAACTCTCTCTGGTTCCCTTTCATCAATGGACCCCTGACGTATATGAGGGAGTGTGATTCGTTCAATCATTCTCTAACAAATAGATACTTATTTGTTCCCCCATATTGAATATGGAAAGAGATCTACAGACATGCAGAATAAAGAAACTTTTATCCTCACTCGGATTAAAACACAACTTTTACCAAGGTTCTTATAACATAAAACTTTCGTTCGAATAATGAACGATTAAGGTAAAGCAAAGTTAGAAGCATTTAATATTTCTGAATAAATATTTTTTGCAAGTTAGTTTAGTTATTATGGGTAGCTTCTACAAAGAATCAGGATAGTGGCGCAGAGATTCAATAATTTCCATTGTGTAGATGCTACATAGTTAGTTTTAATCCTCCAAAGACTACGAGTGTATTAGAACGGAGAAGCATCCGCCGACCGATAGATCACCCTAGAATAACAATCCATGGCTATTGATAACGAATAAAATCAGATGGTTTTTCTATCGAATCTACCTTTTTATTTTAGATAGACTCTTGAAAAAGATAAGAGAGATTAAACAGGTCAGCACCTCGGTATGAAAACCATCGATGAAGGATTCCTCGAAAAGTTAAAGATTAGTAATTCTTTGTACAAATCTATAAATTATTACATCTTATACATACGCGAGGAGGGTAATAAGTAAAAAAACATAATTCCTTTTTTATTACTTAGGAGCCGTGTGAAATGAGAGTCTCATGCACGGTTCTGAATGAGAGGAAAGAGTGAATAATGATCCTTTTTTCGACTCTGACTCCCCAACCCCAGTTGTTGCTCTTCTTTCTGCTGCTTCGAAAGTAGCCGCTCTAGCTTTAGCTACTCGAATCTTCAATATTATTTTTTCCTTCTCATCGAATGAATGGCATTTCCTTTTAGAGATATTAGCTATTCTTAGTATGATATTAGGCAATTTGATTGCGATCACTCAAACGAGCATGAAACGCATGCTTGCATATTCTCCAATAAGTCAAATTGGATATCTTATGATTGGAATAATTGCTGGAAACTCAAACGGATATGCAAGCATGTTAACTTACACACTGTTTTATATCTTTATGAGTTTAGGAACTTTTGCTTGCATCATATTATTTGGTTCACGTACGGGAACAGATAACATTCGAGATTATGCCGGATTATATATAAAAGATCCTTTGCTAGCTCTTTCTTTCACTCCATGTTCATTACCTCTGGGAGGTTTTCCCCCGTCATCAGGTTTTTTCGGAAAACTTTATCCATTCTGGTGTGGATGGCAAGCAGGTTTATATTTATTAGTCTCGATAGGACCTTTTACGAGTGTTATTTCCATATACTATTATTCGAGAACCATTGGGTTGTTAATAACCGAACGGGACAAAGAAATAACTCCTTATGTAACAAATTATAAAATTTCCACATCTTCCTTAATATCAAAAAGTTTTATTGAACTCGGTATGGTGTTATGTGCAGTAGCTTCTACCATATTGGGAGTAATAATGAATCCCATTATTAGTATTGCCCAGGATAATATTTCTTTAAGTCATTTAATTAATAGCTGAATACTCTTTTTCCTAGAAAATTTATTTATAAACTTCGGAGATTAATCTTTCTCCTGATAGAAAATGGAGATCGAGAAATAAATGAACTTATCTTATAATTCGGATTGTAAAACGAACTTACAATGTTCCGTCTCATTGTAAGTTCGTTTTACAATCCGAATTAATTATTGTAAATGTGAATTAGTTGTATGAGTCTATGTTATGTCTCCCCTGTCGGTCGGGAACTCGGTTTCAACAATCAATTATTCTTATACTGCGTTAGATCTTATTTATGGATAATGAAAATCGATAAAATTGAATAGAATTCTATCAATTAATAATTCTAACCCAAATTTCGATGATTAATAAAATAATAATAAAATATAAAATACTTAAATTAGTCTATGTTTTTGAATTTGGATCAAGTATAATATTGATTGAGAGCCTTGATGGTGAAATGGTAGACACGCGAGATTCAAAATCTCGTGCTATAAAGCATGGAGGTTCGAGTCCTCTTCAAGGCATACTATCGAGATGATACTCTATCAAATGAACCGTGAAATAATAAATTCGGTTCGGTATTATCTCAATATCAAGATTTATTGATAATAGATTGACTGGGGAATGAAGTATTTCATTTATCTATTCACACCAAATTCATCTATGTTTATAGTATACTGCATGTAATATCGTATAACATAGATGGTACGTAGACAATGAATGTGGCAGATAGGGAGTAAAAGTACAGTAAACAAAAAATGAGCTTTTTCAGATGAAGAATCTTATTTTGTAGATCAGAAAGCTGTCTTGTGTTATACTATTCATCTAATATTAGATAAATGGATCAGACTTTTATGGGGTTTCATTGAATTCAAGGAGATTGATTGTATCTCCCAAAGAAATTGAATCGATTATATTCATTATGAATCTCTGAAAAAGAGAAGATTTCTAATCTTTATCGGATGAGATTTTTGAGCCCCTTCAAAATATTATTAAATAATAAGATAAATAATGAGATTATGGAAGTAAATATCCTCGCATTTATTGCCACTGCACTGTTCATTCTTATTCCCACTGCCTTCTCACCTATCCCTTATGTAAAAACAGCCAGTCAAAGCAATTAAATTCATTCTCAATTTAATATTCACTTATGAGAGAATGATAGAAGAAGTCCAAGTTTTTTCTGGATAATTACATACATTATTGCGAATACTTATTTAATTAAAAAAAAAAACTATATCGGGGGATTTTAATAGAAACATATTCCCCCAACGAATATAGTCCTTTCTAACTTACGTATTATTTTTTATATGATTCATATGGAGTATGGTCCTAGTACTACGGTGGGAGTAGGACTAGTGTCGGTAGGCATACTTTTGTACGCCCTTAGAGAAAGGGAACCTGATGTATCTAGAGGTGTGATTTTGAATGTACTTAAAGATATTTCGCTTAGAAAATTCAACATATTAACTAATAATATTTAATATGAAACTTGAGAAGGGGAGAAGAAAAGATTTATTCTCTATAGAATGAAATAGATAATCTATGGCTAACATAGTTTAATATTATAAATTACTTCGAAAACAAATTTCACTGAAATTTTATTTGGATCGATTGATAAATAGAAAAATGAAAAATATCATTTTATGTCAATTCTTAGTTCTCTTTCCTCCGGAGAAGGGAATGGTGAAACCAACGGAGTATACCATGAGCCCAATGATAATCCTTCTTATAGGAGAATATGATAAGTACATATAAAATAAACCTGATCTCTTGAGAATAATAAAAAATTTGAGAATATAAATTCGTTGAACAGGTTAGAGACAATCCAAGAAGTTATATGAAAACTCACTTGAATTTGGGGTAAAAACGATATGTTATTTTCATAATCTTTTACTTAAGCCATAAAGAGATTAAAATATCATATATGGTTTTCAGGGGGGGGCGAGCGAGGAATCAACCTATCCCAATATTACGATTTCCTTTTCTCTTCCATCGGATTATTATGTGGAGGAATTTTTATTTCCCAGGGTTGGCGTTTAGATCCCATTCTTCTATTATCCCAAATGCTTCTAAGTGGAACTGCTATTTCTTATATTACGGAAAGTCTATATTTACGTAGTATTAAAAATAATATAACCAATTTATATTATGAGAAATATAAATATTTTTTTCTCAACCTATTAACTTGGTTGAAAAATAAATTGATCTATCAAAACTTTGAATTCGGAATAGGAAGAAAAAAAAAGTCTTTATATTATGGAAAATGGGAGGGAATTGATTATACCTCATATATTTCTTGCAGGAAAAAAATAGAAAACAGATCAAATTATAAAAATATTTTTCCATATCCATAAATTTATTTATTTATTTATTTATTAAATCATTATTAAATGAAAAAGAAATATTCAATAATGATTTAATAAATTTATTATTTATAATCGGGAATTACGGTCCGCTTCTTCCCCGTACCACAGGTGGGAGAGAAAATGTGAAAACTACCATCAAAGCAGCCCAAGCAATATTAACTATATCCGTAAAGATTCTCCTTATCTTTTTGATTCTCGAATAGAAGAAAGAATCTATATTATTTCTATGTAGAAATATAGAAATAATATTATATGATGATTTATTCTATACTGATAATATGAAGAGCTGTTAATACCGCCAAGTCTTGAATAAAATGAATTTTAAGATAATCTATATTTTGGATTTTATAAGCAATATTAAAGGAATTCGAGATTGTTGAAGCAATAAATATATAATAACTTGCTTTTATTCCAGAATTGATTTATACTTAACATAGGGTTGTCTATTCATGATGAAAATTCGAATATGGATAATGTGACAGACTATAATATGGAGCAACACAATTCATATTTAGAGGTAACATGATAGCCAACCCAAACTACTTCTTTGTATTTTATTTTCAGGCGACACCCAGATTCGAACTGGGGATAAAGGATTTGCAGTCCTCTGCCTTACCACTTGGCCATGTCGCCTCCACTGTATCGTAATTGAACCTTTTTGATCTTCGACCTGGGATTGTAATAAATATAATAAATATAAGTTAATGTATTATAAGAATGATTAATGGTTCAATCAAGTGTTTGTTTCTCTCCCCTCTCAAACGGAATGAACGGTATTCCTTCCTTTACTTATTAAGTTAATTTAAGTTAAGAATCTGTATTTTTTTTTTTCTGACTCTCACATAACATAATTAGTTCGAGATTAGAAGAAAATCTATCGATTTGCTACCTACCACTATATTGGTACAAATTTCTTTATCAATATGGAGTTTTTTGTATTTCCATCTTGACAGAAAAGGGAAAAGAGGGAAATAGGGAAAAGAAGAGGAAAGAGAAGAAAGAGAAGATTCAACATGGTATTAGAAAAGAATGGGGAAATTTTTGTACTGCCTAATTTTGGGAAAATACAATTGGAAGCATTTTATCGTTTTGTTGATCAGGGATTAATGGAAGAACCGAATAATTTTCCCTGTATCGAAGATACAGATGAAGAGATTGAATTTCGATTATTTGGTGAACAATATTACTTAATAGAACCATTGATCGGAGAAAAAGATGCCGTATGTGGGTCCATTACGTATTCACCCAAATCATATGTACCAGCACAATCGACTCAAAAGGGAAGAGGGAGAATAAAAAGACAAACTGTATACATTGGGAATATTCCTTTAATGAGCTCCCAAGGTACTTTTGTAGTGAATGGAACTGCTAGAGTTGCAATCAATCAAATTTTACGAAGTCCTGGTATTTACCTTAATCTGGAACGGGATCCAAATGGGAACCCTATATATACGGGCACAATAATCTCAAATCGTGGAGGAAGATTCAAATTAGAACCTGATATGAAGAACAGAATATGGGTTCGTATAAATAGGAAACAGAGAATATCCATTTGACTTTTATTATTAGCTATGGGTTTGGATACAAAAGAAATTTTAGAAAATGTTTGTTATCCCGATGTCTCGAGTGACGCTTTTCGGAAAACAAAGGCAAAACATATTCAATCGAGAGAATATGCCATATCGGAACTTTACAAACTATTATATGGTACAGATGAATATTTGAAATTCCCCGATATATCTGAAGAATCACAAGAAAGATTCTCTCAACCAAAATTTGAACCAGGGAAGATTGGTCGAATAAATTTGAACAAGAAACTTAACCTTGATGTACCTAAAAATGAGATTTTTTCATTACCAAAAGATATGTTAGCTGTTATAGATTATTCGATCAAAGTTCGGATTGGAGTAGGAACCCTCGATGATATGGATCACTTAAAGAATAAACATATTTGTTCCGTAGCAGATTCATCAAAAGATCAATCAAGATTGGCATCAGAACGTTCGGAGGATTCAGTGCGGGGAAGAATGAATAGGGCAACCCAGCATAAACGTGTACCAACTTTTGGAAGTCCAGTAACTTCAAGTTTATTATTAACAACTTTCAAAGAATTTTTTGGTTCACACCCCTTATCTCAATCTCTAGACCAAACTAATCCATTAACACAAATAGTTCATAGGCGGAGATTAAGTTATTTGGGCCCTGGAGGATCAATAAGGCGAACCGCTAGTTTCCAAGTACGAGATACTCATCCTAGTCATTATGGGCGTGTTTGTCCCATCGAAACATCCGAAGGAATGAACGCTGGACCCATTTCATCATTGGCTCTTCATGCAAGCGTTGATCCTTGGGGATTCTTCGGAAGTCCCTTCTATAAGATCTCCGAGATATTATCCGAGGAGGGGGATACTGCAACTCATGTATCAGCAGAGGAAGATGAATACTATCGAATAACTACAGGAACTTGTTTATCGGTATCTCAGGAGGATAAAGAGGAACAAGTTACTGCAGCTCGATATCGACAAGAAATTGTGACTATTGCATGGAATCAAATACATCTTCGAAGTATTTCGCCTCTACAACATTTTCCCGTTGGAGCTCCTCCTATTCCTCCTCTTGAAAACAATGATGCAAATCGTGCTTCAATGGGTTCTAATATGCAACGTCAAGCAGTTCCACTTTCAAAACCCGAAAAATGTATCGTAGGAACAGGATTGGAAGGTCAAGTAGCCCCAGATTCGGGGACTGTGGTTGTAGCTGCGCAGGGGGGAAAAATTGATTATATTGATGGTGAAAAAATAACTTTGTTAGTTGACGATGGAAATACAATAGATACCAAATTAGTTATATATCAACGTTCTAATAACGATACTCGTATGCATCAAAAACCTCGGGTTAATCAAGGTGAATATCTAGAAAGAGGGCAAATTTTGGCGGACGGGGGAGCTACGGTAGGGGGAGAACTAGCTCCAGGGAAAAATATATTAATAGCATATATGCCATGGGAAGGATACAATTTTGAGGACTCAGTACTTATCAGCGAACGTCTAATACATGAAGATATTTTTACGTCTATTCATATTGGGAAATATGAAATTGGGGCTCATGTAACACCTGAAGGAACTGCTGAAGAAATTACCAGAAAAATACCCCATTTAGATGATTATTTTCTTCGTCATTTAGATAAGAGTGGCCTTGTATTACCGGGATCTTGGGTAGAAACGGGAGATGTTTTAGTAGGTAAATTAACACCTCGAGATTCGGAGGAATCGCTGAAGGCTCCGGAAGGTAACTCATTACAAGCCATATTTGGTATTGATACAACTACTACGAGAGAAACTTGTCTTAAAGTACCCCCAGGTGGAAGAGGTCAAGTTATTGATGTGAGATGGATTTATCCAGAGGATACTTCTAGGTATACAAAGGTTGTTCATGTATATGTCCTGCAAGAACGCAAAATACGAGTAGGTGATAAAGTTGCTGGAAGACATGGTAATAAGGGTATAATTTCAAAGATTTTACCTAGACAAGATATGCCTTATTTGCAAAATGGAACACCAATTGATATGATATTAAGCCCCTTAGGGGTGCCCTCACGGATGAATGTGGGACAAATCTTTGAATGTGTGCTTGGTATAGCAGGAGACTTTTTGAGGAGACATTATAGAGTAATGCCTTTCGATGAAAGATACGAACGGGAAGCTCCGAGAAAGCTAGTATTTCCTGAACCTCATGAGGCTAGTAGGCAAACAGCTAATCCATGGTCATTTGAACTCGATAATCCCGGGAAAAGCCGATTGATTGATGGAAGAACGGGAGATATTTTTGAACAACCTGTTACGATAGGAAAAGCTTATATGCCAAAATTGATTCATCAAGTTGATGATAAAATCCATGCACGATCTAGTGGACCTTATTCACGTGTTACACAACAACCACTTAGGGGGAGATCCAAACGGGGGGGGCAACGGGTAGGAGAGATGGAAGTTTGGGCTCCAGAAGGTTTCGGTGTTTCCCATATTCCACAAGAAATGCTTACTATTAAATCTGATCATGCTGAAACCCGTCAGAAAGTAGTTAGTACTATAGTAGCTGGAGAACCGATATATGAACCTGAAGTAATTACTCCAGAATCTTTTCGATTGCTCGTTCGAGAACCACGATGTTTAGCCCCAGATTCGGATCCAGTTATTATAGAAAAAGATTTAATAATAGATTATAAAGAAGTTTAGTGCAAATCAATCGGAACTTTAATCTTATGATTTACCAAAATCATCAATATCTTCGAATTGGATTAGCTTCTCCCGAACAAATTCGTGCCTGGACTGAAAGAATCTTACCTACCGGAGAGATAGTTGGACGGGTAACTCAACCCAGCACTTTCTATTATGGCAGCGATAGACCAGAAAAAGATGGAATATTTTGTGAGAGAATATTTGGGCCTATTTAAAGTGGAGTTTGCGCCCGTGGAAAGTATCAATGGAGTGAAGAAAATGAAGAAGACTCAAGTTTCTGTAAGGAATGCGGAGTTGAATCTACTGAATCTCGAGTTCGAAGATATCGAATGGGATACATCGAATCAGCATGTGCGGTAACTCATGTATGGTATTCAAAAAAGCTTCCTAGTCATATTGCGAATATCCTATCCAAACCTCTTAGGGAATTGGAAAGCCTAGCATACTGCGATGTGTGACTCGATCATAGTTTTTGATTATACGGATTGGAATAGAAACCGTCATCCCATCTAATTCCAATTTCATAGGGATGCCTTTAACTCCGACATGTCATGTCCTTTGAGGAGTGGCACGAAGCTCGAGATGAAATTATAAGCAATGAGATAAAAGGAGGATTTATCTAGGGTTCATACAATATGTGTACATATCACATTATGTATAATGTTATTTGTTAATCAGACTTCGTAAGAAACCCCATTCTTTTTCTTAAATAGAATCCGGGAATCCTTCGATATTAGAATATTTTGAATGAGCTTATGTAATAAGTAAGCTTTTATAGGTATGGCTATAGAAGTCTATCCACCGCATACGTGCTTCAAATAGCATTATGACCATCGGAGTAGAGCGAGAACCCAAAGGATCGAAGGAATCGGAATATGAACGAAGGAAATCCTTACGAATTTCAATTTCATTGGAAGGTATCTCTGTAAGAAGGTATATCATTCGAAGGGAATAAGACTACTCAAGAATAAAGAATATAAATTAATTTTTCTGTAATGGAAAGAACATAAATTAGTTTACTTTAGGTATAATTTGAGTAACGAGTAGCTGTTTTTCCTCGCTAAGCAACAGAATCTCAAAATTATTCGATACGAAATAAGAATAAAAGATTCTCGTGTTTTAATAATAGCTGCTTGAGCCGGATGAGGGGAAACTCTCGCGTCCGATTCTGCGGGGGGGAACTAGATAATATAATAACCTATCCCAATCTTTTTTTTGCCAAGCCTATAACTAACAAACCTACTTCATTTGGATTAAAACGAGGTTTATTTTAATATGATGATAATGATTATGAAATTCGGAACGAAAGTATTCCTTGCTTTTTCCATTGTCCAGACTTCAACGAATTTATGGGTAGAGAAATAGCTACTGGGGGAGATGTTACAAAAAAACTATTAGCTAGTCTAAAACCGAAAGTTGTTTTGGATCGCGCATATGAAAAATGGGAAGAATTTTTGGTGAACGGTGAACCCACAGAAGATAAATGGGAAAACCGGAAAATTCAAAGAAGGAAAGATTTTTCGGTTAGACATATGAAATTGATCAAATACTTTATTCGAACAAAAACAAATCCGGAGTGGATGGTTTTGTCACTATTACCAGTTCTTCCCCCTGAATTAAGACCTATGGTTCAATTAGGCGAAGGTAAAATAATTAGTTCGGATATAAATGAACTTTATCGAAGAATTATTTTTCGAAATAATTCTCTCAGTTGTCTTTCAGAAATAAGAATATTTGCACCGGAAGGAGTACTTGTTTGTCAAAAAAAATTGGTTCAGAAAGCTGTAGACGCACTTATTGATAATAGCATCGGCGGAGAACCCATGACGGATACTAATGATAGGCCTTTGAAATCCTTTTCAGATGTAATTCAAGGCAAGGAAGGAAGATTTCGGGAGAATTTACTTGGAAAACGAGTTGATTATTCAGGTCGTTCTGTTATCGTGGTAGGTCCCTCTCTTTCATTACACCAATGCGGATTACCTCGAGAGATAGCCATAGAGCTTTTTCAACCTTTCGTAATTCGCAATTTAATTGGACGAAATCTTGTTCCCAACATTAAAGCCGCTAAACTCCTGATTCAGAATAAAATGCCTCTTATTTGGAAAATACTTCAAGAGGTTATGCAGGGACATCCCGTATTGTTGAACCGAGCACCTACATTACACAGACTAGGCATACAAGCATTCGAACCCATTTTAGCAGACGGACGTGCTATTCGTTTAAATCCATTAGTTTGCGCAGGGTTCAATGCAGACTTTGATGGAGATCAAATGGCTGTCCATGTACCTTTATCCTTGGAGGCCCAAGCAGAAGCTCGTCTACTTATGCTTTCTCACGCGAATCTCTTGTCTCCAGCTACAGGAGATCCCGTTTCTGTACCGAACCAAGATATGCTTCTTGGACTTTATACATTAACAATTGAAAGTAATCAAGGTATTTATGGAAATAGATATAACCCATTTCCATATAGGAATGGACTCTCTCAAAGTCAAAGAATACCTTATTTTTATAGTTACAATGATGTGCTCAGAGCAGAATCGCAGAGAGAAATGAACTTATACAGTCCTTTGTGGCTCCGATGGCCAGTAGATGATGATCTACGCATAATGAATTCCGTGAATCAGGAAGAGCCTATTGAGGCTCAGTATGAGCCTTTGGGTACTTCCCATCAGATCTACGAGCATTTCCAGGTTAGGGGGGATGGAGAAGAGAGCACACTTAGTATATACATTTGTACAACCGCTGGTCGTATTATTCCGAATCAAGAAATAGAGTCAGCTCTACAAGGCATCTCCAAAGATTCTTCAATTCGGAATGGAGCACCGCCAGCTGTGACGATATAATTATAATCACCTGTTAAAACAAGACTTGTTTGTACAAACAAACATTAAAATTGAGGAAACCTTTCGGTAAAAGGCTGGAATTCATTGGCGGTGAATCCTATTTATGGGAGTGGGGATATGGCAGAATCAGATAAATTGCTCCTCTATAATAAAGTGATGGATAGAACTGCCATAAAACAATTTATTAGCAGGTTAATAATTCATTTCGGAATGGTGTATACGGCGCATATCCCAGATCAACCTAAGACTTTGGGTTTTTAATAGGCTACTTACAAAGCCGTCTCATTAGGCATTGACGATCCTTCAACAACACCTTCCAAAGGATGGTTTATACGGGATGCGGAGCGACAAGGTTCTTACGAAGAGGAACATCATCGTTATGGAAATGTGCATGCGGTAGAAAGATTACGTCAATTGATTGATACACGGTATACTACGAGTGAATATATGAAACAGGAAATGACTCCTAATTTTAAGATAACCGATCCTTCAAATCCAGTACATATGATGTCCTTCCCGGGAGCCCGAGGAAATATATCCCAAATTCACCAATTATTAGGTATGAGAGGATCAATGTCGGATCCTAAAGGACAAATTATTGATTTACCCATTCAAAGTAATTCTCGCGAAGGACCATCTCTAACAGAATACATAATTTCTTGTTATGGTGCTCGTAAAGGAGTTGTGGATATTGCCATACGAACGGCAGATGCCGGATACCTTACACGTAGACTTGTTGAAGTAGTTCAACACATTGTTGTACGTAGAATAGATTGCGGCACTATTGAAGGTATCCTCATAAGTCCCATTCGGGATGAGCAAAGGAATATACGAATGATTGCTGAATCAAGACTGATTGGTCGTGTATTAGCAGATAATGTATACGTAGATGCAAGATGCATTGCTACACGTGATCAAGATATTGGGGCTGAGCTTGCCAATCAATTAATGTTTCAAACACAACCAATATCTATACGATCCCCTTTGACTTGTAAAAGCATGTTTTGGATCTGTAAACTATGCTATGGTTGGAGTCTTACTCATGGTAATCCGGTAGAATCAGGAGAAGCAGTGGGTATTATTGCAGGTCAGTCTATTGGGGAACCAGGGACTCAATTAACCTTAAGAACTTTTCATACTGGTGGGATATTCACGGGTGGTATTGCATAACATATACGAACTCCTTTTACTGGAATTATTAAATCCAATACCGATTCGGTTTATCCCACACGTACACGTCATGGGCATCCTGCTTGGATATGTGACAATGATTTATCCATTACCATTGGGAATAAGTATGAGGTACGTAATTCAACAATTCCACCGCAAAGTTTGATCTTGGTTCAGAACAATCAACATGTAGAATCAAAACAAGTTATTGCGGAGGTTCATGTTACAACATCCACTTCAAAAGAAAGAATTAAAAAATCTATTTATTCCAGCTTGGATGGGGAGATGCACTGGGGTGCGAAGGTGCGTCACAACCCTGAGCATGTACATAGTAACATCCATTTCATAACTAAGACAAGTTATGTACGGGTATTATCGGGAAGATTTCATAGTATCGGTGGCATACGATTCTTCTACCGGGATGAAGATCAAATTGATGTTCAATTTCCTTTGACCGAGGAAAATAAACCACTTCTTGATTCTCATTCGAAAAAAGATCAGATAAATCCTGAATCATTCAATTTTTTTTCGAGAAGAAACAAAAAAACCTTTAATCATTCAGAGTTTGATCATAGCATATCCAATAATAGGGATTGGAATTCTATATATTCCATTTTTATTTTGCATGGTTATAAAGTAACACAAAAACATAAAAAGGGTAGAGTTTTTTTCTTACCGGAACGAGATAGAAACAGATACAATGAACAAATCCCGGATTTTGAATTTGTCCCTAAAATATCTAAAAATGGTGTTTTACAAAATGATGATATTTTGGCCATTTCAAATGATCCTAGATACATAACCAAGGATTGGGGGATTATCAAGTATGGTACCATAAAAATTGATTCGATTGGCAAAAAAACCGAGATTATTGGGAATAGAAAAACGAAAATATTTATGACAAGACATGAGATAATCGGAGGTGGTAACTTTTTTTCAATCCCGGAAGAAGTACATATTGTACATGAACCTTTTTCTCCCATCTTAGTAGAGGATAATAGTATTATTCAGGCAGGTGCAAAAATAACTTCGGATATTCATAGCCGAGTGAGCGGATCAGTTCGAATACGAAGGATAACAGACAATAAATTCGAAATAAGAATATTACCTGGTTGTATTCTTCATCCAGGGAAAGCAAGAGAAATATCCGAACAAAGGGACGCTTTAATACAACCGGGGAAAAGAATTTTCGGTAAATTCAGATCCAGGAATTGGGCTTATCTCCAGTGGATCATACCTCGTACAGATAAAACTTTTGCTTTACTCAGACCCGCAATGGAATATGAAATACCTGACAAATTAGCAACAACATTCTCTCATCGGGAATTACTGGGGGAACAAGGAACTCTAAGAGTGAAAGCTGTTCAATATCTTCTCTATGAGGATGGTAAAGAAGTTCGAATCAATGACACGGGTATCCAATTAGTTCAAACTTGTTTAGTCTTGGATCGAGAAAAGGGATCTTCTATGAGAGTAGAAAGGGCTTATACTTCTTTCATTGAGATAGGAACGAATAAAACTTTCCAATTTCAATATTTTCTTCAACTTAGTTTGATAAAATATTCTTTAGATACTGGGAATAATGACAATGACAATAATAATAATAACGATAATGATGATAATAATAACACAGCAGATTCCATATATATTTTGGGTAACAAAGTTCATTACACCAGTCATTCTTCCAATAGGGGAAGCCAATCATTTAGTAAACATAAAGGTATTATTCGTATTCTACCCGATAGAGATCAAGAAAACACATCTTTTCTTATCTTGTCCTCGGACGATTCTCTCTCCCTCACTCTTTCATTTACTGGTCCAAAATATTATGATACGGTAGAAAAAAACGATATAAAATTTGATTCAGATGTCAATGCTTCTCCGACAGAATTTTTGAAGGATTCCTTAATATTCCCAAGTGAAAGTAATAAAAGCACACAATTCGATTTAAAAGGAATTACTGCAGATTTTATTTCATCGATCCAAGAGGATTTACAAGAAAATCTTACGCAAGTAACTCCGTTAGAGAAGTTAGGTATTTTAGGTAATTTACATAGTATCGCTAATCCTCTGTCTTCCCTCTGTTGGTTAACCCATGGTAGAGTTCCATCCAATAAATATTCCATTATTGAAAATTTAAAAAATACTTCCGAAGTGCCTAAATGGTATTTTTCAGATGAAAATAGAAGAAATTCTCATTTGATTTTTTGCAAAAATATTATTTTTTATTTACTAAATTGGTGTTTCTCGTTATTCTGTCCATACAAAAAAACATTCCGATTGGTTAGTCTTGGACAATTGATATGTGAGGGTGTATCTACATCCGAATATGGACCACTTTTCCGATCTTGTCAAATAATAGCCATTCATATAGAATTTGTAGTAATTAGATTAGCTAAGCCATACTTAGCTAATGTAGGAGCGACTGTTCATAATAGTTGTGGAGACATTGTTAAAGAAGGAGATGCATCAATAACATCAATATATGAAAGATTAAGATTTGAAAATATTATTCTTCAAGGTCTTCCTAAGATCGAGCAACTTTTAGAATCCCGCCCTAATACTTCGGTATCAATGGATTTCAAAGACAGTTTTGAAGATCGGAACAATGATGTGACATGGATCTTCGGATACCCTTGGAGTTTCTTTCTCAGCGCTAGAGTAAGTTTAGAACAAAGTCGAATCGATTCGGTTGATCAAATTCAGAAGGGTTATCGATCCCAAGGAGTGAAAATATCCGATAAGCATTTGGAAATTATTGTGCGCCAAATGACATCGAAAATAGTTACTTTAGAAGATGGAATAGCTAATGTTTCTTCACCCGGAGAACCCATAGAAGTTTCACGGGCGCAAAGGATGAATCGTGCTTTGGAAGAAGAGATTCCTTATAAACCTATATTACTGGGAATAACGAAAGCATCTATTAATACTAAGAGTTTCCTTTCAGAAGTGAGTTTCCAAGAGACTACCAGAATATTAGCTAGAGCTGCTATCCGGGGTAAAATCGATCGGTTGAAAGGCTTAAAAGAGAATGTCATTCCTGGTGGAATAGTTCCTGCTGGTACTGGGTGCAGAGAAGCAATTTGGCAAGTAACTCCGGAGAAAAAAGGGGGGATTTTTTTGGGAACAAAGAATAATAAACTATTCATTAATGAGATTAAACACATTTTATTTTATGGAGAAAAAGAATTCCCTATTTCTTCCAGTAAAAAAACTATTCATGAAGTGTTAAGAACATTAGTATCCGAAGCGGATTTCGATAAATAACTTTAATGCAAAGTTTGTTTTAGTAGGAAAAGAATTAGATAAAATTAAAGAAATTTTTCTTATTTATGAGACGAGTGTTATTTCCATATACTATTATTCGAGAACCATTGGGTTGTTAATAACCGAACGGGACAAAGAAATAACTCCTTATGTAACAAATTATAAAATCTCTACATCTTATTATTTATGAGAATATAACCCTAAATTGTTGAGAGATTCAGTTTATTGGTAAATTTAGCCCATATTATGTTATGTATGGTCCCTGGGCTATATTATAATCTCTGGGATTCTACTCGAGATGGGGGGGGGGGAAGAAAAGGAAACGGAACCAAAATCTTGGAATATTTCAAAGAAATAAATTATAAAAACAGGAGTTCATTTCAGTCATCAAGTTTAGAAGTAGAATCCTAGGGTAGGGAGACAGACACTTCATATCCCCACGGAAAGGGTATTCATATTACAAATCCTACTTAAAACACACGCCTTTCATAAGGCATAAGAAGCCTGTGATTCAGTGGCTAATGCAACAAGTAAAAGAAAAAAATTTTCAATAGTTGATACAAAATATAAAGCAACTGATGCTTTTAAATCAGCTGCTATGCTACAAAGGCGCACATTATTTAAATAAAAAGAGCTCGGTGGTATGTCAACTAATTTAATTGGTCTGCTACGGAAACACGTCCGCTCTCAAGAATCAAAAGATTTTGGGGACAGGAGGATCTGATGAATCTCCAAAGGAAGAAGCAGCCATTACGAAAATACGATTGGCTCAACCAATATCCAGGTGTAATTAAATATGTGACAGGTTTATCCGACGTTGTAACAACTGTTGATTAACGGAAAGATTCTACTGTTATTCAAGAATGTATAATTTTAAGTATTCCAACCATTTGCTTAGTAGATATACTACGGATTGCGATCCGGATCTTATTACGGATATCCCAATTCCAGCCAATAATAATTCTAGATCTTCAATTGGATGGATCTCAAATAAATTTACGTCAGCGATTCGCGAAGGTCGTGATTTCCAAGAACCCGGGAATTCTTGAGTTAATCACTACTTTCGGACCTGAAAATATATGATATATTTATATAAATATCTTTTAGTTTTCTTAATATATTCGAAAAAGATATTTATATATAGATAATATAGATAAAGTGGTCGAAAATTCAAAAGTAAGATATTAAAAAAAAAAAAAAAGAAGAAAAAACAATAGAATAATTTCTTCTTTTTATAGTTAATCTTTAGGAGGAGCAATACGCATATTGCACCATCTCTATCTTCCATTACCACGTTCCATAATTTGTACGAAATATCCGGTGTGGAAGTAGGTCAACACTTCTATTGGCAAATAGGTAGTTTCCAGGTTCATGGACAAGTACTTATAACCTCTTGGGTTGTAATTACTATTTTATTAAGTTTAGCCATTCTAGCTACTGGAGATCTATAAACCGTTCCGCCGGATGGTCAAAATCTCGTCGAATATGTTCTAGAATTTATTCGGGACTTGGCTAGAACTCAAATTGGAGAAGAGGAATATCGTCCATGGGTCCCCTTTATTGGGACCATGTTCTTATTTATTTTTGTCTCCAACTGGTCAGGTGCTCTTCTCCCTTGGAAAATCTTTGAGTTACCCCATGGAGAGTTAGCTGCACCTACGAATGATATTAATACTACTGTTGCTTTGGCTTTACTTACATCGGTAGCATATTTTTATGCAGGTCTTCACAAAAAAGGTTTAAGTTATTTTGGTAAATATATTCAGCCAACCGCAATACTTTTACCGATCAATATCTTAGAAGACTTTACTAAACCTTTATCACTTAGCTTTCGACTTTTTGGTAATATATTAGCTGATGAATTGGTGGTTGCTGTTCTTATTTCTTTAGTACCTCTGGTAGTTCCCATACCTATGATGTTTCTAGGATTATTCACAAGTGCTATTCAAGCTTTGATTTTTGCGACTCTAGCCGCAGCTTATATAGGAGAATCCATGGAAGGTCATCATTAGCCATTGAATAGAATAGAATAGGCTTTTCGATTGGATAGATGGACATACGATTCTTATTCATCTGTATGGAATATAGACGTAGTCTCTATGTCGAGGTTGAAGTGAAATTTTTATTGGTGTAGATAGTTTTTGGAAAATCAATCACTTTGCTAGATCTAATTTCTTGAAAAAAGATTAATATCTTCCCGTAAGAGAAATATATTTTTATATATTGATTTTTTTCGATTCTAATATAAATTGATTTTCTCAGGTATAATAGAAATAATATGAACGATCATGAAACTTTTTTTCCATATCAGTCAAATTAAATTAGTAAAATCTCTCAATAAAATAAAAGGTTATATGAAAATAACTGAACAAATTGAAAATTGAACTTAGTTGATTAGAATATTCACCTCTTAATTTAATTGTTCCTCGGTCACAACATAATAGAATAGGTGAAAAAATCAGACTTATTATACATTATGGATGTAATTCGATTTACATAATTCATGTAATATAAAATGATTAGGTTAGGAAATCGAGATAGAATTGCTATTCGGTCAAATCCATTCTGCCTTTCCTCAATATCTGAGTAATATTGAAATATGTAAAAAATAATGAATATTTAATCTATTGGATAGACGTAGAGAAGAATGAAAAAGAATATTCTTTTTTATCTTCATATTCTTTATCATCTTTAGCGACACCATCACTTTAATGAGAAACATCTTGAGTTATTAACTATTTTTATGAAAGATTTTATAATGAGTAAAAGTAGTTAGCAATAGAGGATAGGTTTTCATTAACCATTCCCCAACCTTAGTTGGAGGAGATCGATTACCATATGAACCCCCTGATTTCTGCTGCTTCCGTTATTGCTGCTGGATTAGCTGTAGGTCTCGCTTCTATTGGACCCGGTGTTGGTCAAGGCACCGCTGCGGGTCAAGCTGTAGAAGGTATTGCGAGACAACCAGAAGCTGAAGGTAAAATTCGAGGTACCTTGTTGCTAAGCTTAGCTTTCATGGAAGCTTTAACTATCTATGGACTAGTTGTAGCTCTAGCACTTCTATTTGCAAATCCTTTCGTTTGATCCGAGGAAAGAAGCTAAGCTCCTTACCTCTTGTTACTAATAATTAATCCCCTTCCCTCTCTATTTAATTTATTCGTCTGTTCAGCCGATTCTCTATAGAGGGGGGGGCTAATAATGAATAAGTAACAAAATCTCTCTCTCTCCTATCCTTTGGTTGAAAAAACCTGACTTTTGTAGCAGAGAGTAGAGCAAGGTATTTATACGACCCTATTTTAGAAATAGGTGAAACTTCAGACTGAGAAATCTCTCATAATTTCTATTTCAAACTATGTATGATGTTCAGTAGGGTCGAGTGGAAAAAACTTTGTAAAACTTGGATAACCTATGACGGGAGAAGAGTATAAAAAATATGATGATTGATCCTGTTATTTTCCCGAGTTACTGGCCTCCTGCCGCGAGTCTCGGCTTAAATACCAACCTTTTAGAAACAAATTTGATTAATTTAGGTGTAGTAATTGGTCTACTAGTTTACTTCGGAAAGGGAGTGTGTGCGGGTTGAATATTTGGATGAAATAGCTGAATCCACTCAGCTGCACTTCGGAGAAAGGGAAGGTGCATAACCCCAACGAATTACTTCTGAGTCAAGAATTCAGAAGAACTATAGCATTTCGTAAAATCAGTGAACAATTTATTTTTTATTAACTGATAAGGGAATCTTGTAAAATGGTCAAAGCTGAATTGCTTGAAGTCTAAGTACAACACAGGGTATTCTTTCCCCACCGTGTTCATAGGGACGTATAGAAAAAAAAACATGGTTGGAGATTCATCTGATGTATAACACTCATATCAAAATGATTCTAAAATTCATTTTACTAGATGAATTGTCATAATCTCCTATGAATATGAATGACCAATTTTGGTTTTTCGGTACTAAATTGACAACCTACATACATTAATAATTATTCAGAAAAAACAATCTTACTGACGATTTGATCATAAGAGAGCCAGTCTTCTATAATCTCCAAGTTTGAAGAATTTCTAGTTCTACAAAAAAAATGGGATATGAATGAAAAGGGTAGGCTCAGTTAGAAAATGGATTTATATATTCTATTCATGGGAGACTGAGCAAGAGAGCCGGATGAATTGAAAGATTCGTGTTCGGTTCGGGAAGAGATTGTTAATCCGTAAAATCGATAGATAATCTACTTTCATTAAGTAATTTATTGGATAATCGTAAACAGACCATCTTGAATATCATTCGCGATGCAGAAGAACGATATAAAGAGGCTATTGATAAGCTTAAACAAGCTCAGAACCGTTTACAACAGGCAGAAACAAAAGCAGACGAGATTCGCATAAATGGACTATCTCGAATGGAAAGAGAGAAACAAGATCTAATAAATTCCGCTGGTGAAGATTTAAAACGATTAGAAGATTCTAAAAATGCTACTATTCGTTTCGAAGAACAAGGAGCAATTGAACAAGTTCGCCAACAAGTTTCCCGACTTGCATTAGAAAGAGCTCTCAAAGCTTTAAACATTCGTTTGAATAGCGAATTGCACTCACGCATGATTGATCATCATATTGGCCTATCGATGGGGACCCTGGGAAAAAATAACTGATTAGCCTTTTCTTTTCTTATAGGTTCTATTTTTCAGGAATCATTAACGAACACTAATGGTAAACATTCGACCCGACGAGATTAGCAGCATTATTCTCAAACAAATCGAGCAATATAACCAAGAAGTAAAGGTTATGAATATCGGTACCGTACTCCAAGTAGGGGATGGAATTGCCCGTGCTTATGGTCTTGACGAAGTAATGGCAGGGGAATTGGTGGAATTTGAGGATGGTACAGCAGGAATTGCTTTAAATTTGGAATCAGACAACGTTGGAGTTGTATTGATGGGTGATGGATTGGCTATACAAGAAGGCAGTTCTGTAAAAGCGACAGGTAAAATCGCTCAGATACCAGTAAGTGACGCTTATTTGGGTCGCGTCGTAAACGCTTTAGCTCAACCTATTGATGGCAAAGGTCAAATTCCAGCTTCTGAATTTAGACTAATTGAATCTCCCGCTCCGGGCATTATTTCGAGACGTTCCGTGTATGAACCCATGCAAACAGGTCTTATTGCTATTGACTCTATGATTCCCATTGGACGCGGTCAACGAGAATTAATTATTGGGGACAGACAGACTGGTAAAACAGCAGTAGCTACAGATACTATTTTGAATCAGAAAGGTCAAAATGTAATATGTGTCTATGTAGCTATCGGTCAAAAAGCCTCTTCTGTGGCTCAGGTAGTTAATAACTTTGAGGAACGGGGAGCAATGGAATATACTATTGTGGTAGCAGAAACTGCGAATTCTCCTGCTACATTGCAATATCTTGCCCCTTACGCGGGAGCAGCTTTAGCAGAATACTTTATGTATCGTAAACAACATACTCTAATCATTTACGATGATCTTTCTAAGCAAGCACAAGCTTATCGACAGATGTCCCTTTTATTAAGAAGACCACCCGGTCGAGAAGCTTATCCAGGAGACGTTTTCTATTTGCATTCCCGTCTTTTGGAAAGAGCAGCTAAATTAAGTTCTCAACTAGGCGAGGGAAGTATGACTGCTCTGCCTATAGTCGAAACCCAAGCCGGAGATGTTTCGGCTTATATTCCTACTAATGTGATTTCCATTACCGACGGACAAATATTTTTATCAGCTGATTTGTTTAATGCCGGAATTCGACCCGCAATTGATGTGGGTATTTCTGTATCTAGAGTAGGATCCGCAGCTCAAATTAAAGCTATGAAACAAGTAGCTGGAAAATTAAAATTGGAATTGGCTCAATTTGCAGAGCTAGAAGCTTTTGCACAATTTGCTTCTGACCTTGATAAAGCTACTCAAAATCAATTAGCTAGAGGTCAACGATTGCGTGAGTTGCTCAAACAATCTCAAGCAGCTCCCTTGGCGGTGGAGGAACAAGTAGCTACTATTTACGCTGGAGTCAACGGATATTTAGATATACTGGAAATCGGACAAGTTAAAAGATTTCTTGTTCAGTTACGTGAGTATTTAATAACTAATAAACCTCAGTTTGCGGAAATCATACGTTCTACTAAGGTGTTCACGGAACAAGCGGAAATCCTTCTGAAGGAAGCCATTAAGGAACATACTGAATTTTTCTTACTTCAGGAACAAAAATAAATATATGATTATTTGATGATACGAGGGGAGCTAGGAAAAAGCTCTTTTCCGGCTCTCCCCGTTCACACGGGGAGAAAAAAAGCACATTAAAAGGTTTTTATTAAGCATAAAATAGTTTTCTCCAAGAAGATATTACGTCCAATAGGATTTGAACCTATACCGGAAGTTTAGAAGACTTCTGTCCTATCCATTAGACGATGGACGCTTTTATTTCCCCTTTCTCACGGGGAAATAAAATCTGTTGTGAATGAAACAATTCACGGTATAGCTGTAAAAAAGATCTATTAGTAATAGGAAATTTTTTAAACTTATTGATCTTTCTTATTAAATAAAAAAATTTTTATTTCTTAAGTAAGCTCTTTCAGCGGGTAGCGGGTAGCGGGAATCGAACCCGCATCATTAGCTTGGAAGGCTAAGGGTTATAGTCGACATTAAATTTAGATCAATTAATGTCTCTAATTCAGAACCGAACATGAAAGTCTCTCTTCATTCGGCTCCCTTATGGAGTGAAGTATAAAGTAAGAAAAGAGATTATTTTCTTAAATTGAAAACCGAGTATTGGATGATAAATAAGATTTTTATCTAATCGATGGTATCGGGGAAGTTGCATCCATAACATCTATGTCAGTTTTTTCATTCTAAATGAAGAAATACTTTTTAGATGATCCTAAAAAAAAAAAAAATTTTAAAAATCTCAATAATTGATTAAATAGAATAATGAATTAAATGAGAAATTCTTTCTAGTTACTTCGTTCCTTGTTTCTATTGGCTCCAATCTTTAGGGGAATATTTTCCACCGAGCTTTAAACGGAAATGCTGATAGCTCTGGCAAACCAAAATTATCATTTTATAGCTATCCGGCTTGAATTTTCGAACAAAAAGAATTCAAGATTTAGTTGCGATGAAAAGAATACCTTTGATTTCTATCCATGGATTCTTGACGAATCAATCTCAGAAGATTGATTTAGCTTCAAAATCATTCCGCTTTGCTATTTTTCAATCCGAAAGAATCATTGATTATTATTTTCATGGGAATGATGCTCTTCCTATGGCATTCATAGGAAAGGATTTGAACCTTTGTAAGAATAGGGTTGTCAATTGGAACGTTGATCAATCAATTAATATAAAAGACCCTTCAACTATCCAATATAACTTTTGGTTTGAACGAATCGCACTTTTACCACTAAACTATACCCGCTATGATTTGATAGTAGCATAAATTTATATTATTTGTCCAATAATAAGTAAAAATATAAAGCCTTTCCCTATTGATGGAATAAAGCATTACTTTATCTTCAGACCCCATCCCCGGAAATCCAATACCTCGAACCGTTACTTTCACTTCCGGAGATGGCATATTGGGATTACAAATTGCCTTTGCGAGCTGCTAATAGAGCAATTACTAATGGACCCGATACGACTATCAGAGCCAGAACAGTAAGCTGTGCAATAACTTCCAAATTCATTCCTGTTTAACCTCTCTATTTCCAATTTGATTTCATAGAATCGATGAATTCTTCTTTTTTTTTTATTTTTTCTATCAATGAAGAAAAAATAAATATATTTTTTCAAATGATATATTATCGTAAATAAATATATATGATCTATCTAATTTGAATTGGGAGGATCTATAGCCATAAAGAGCTAGTATTGGTACAATAATAGAAAACCTATGCATCCATTCGAATTTAAACCATGGATGTGGGTGAAAATTTGAACAAACCCGCGTGTGGTTCATATTACGAATATTCGGGGAGAAAATGAAGGGATGACATCAATCTCGGACAGTCAAATTATCTTAGTCCTTGTAAGTGCTTTAACAACAAGTTTTTTAGCTTTGAGACCGGGTAATGAATTGTATAATCGATAAGAACCGTTTGCCTTTACGATAACCTGGCCAGTTTTTGGCCAGGCCGATGGAATAATATATAGACTAATTTTGATGAAATGAATAATGCAAGTGTTTTTTGTCGAGAATGCCCATACTCATTCCTGTAACCATTATATTATAATAGCTATATATCCGGTAGAATATATTTTGGAGAATATAGACTTTGGCTCTAGCATCATGTTAAAGTAAGAATACTTCCCTGCTCGGGGAGATGGCCGAGTGGACTAAAGCGGCGGATTGCTAATCCGTTGTACGATCATTCGTACCGAGGGTTCGAATCCCTCTCTCCCCGTTTACTAACTAAATATTTATCTTATGAATCCATAGAATCTCTGTAATTATTCTTTACGTCCGGGATTACGTCCAGGATCATTTGATAGGAATCCGAAAACGGGAAGAGAAACAAGAAAAATGACCACTGTGTAAACGAGCAGCTTGAGAGTAAGCATGGCGTAATCTCCGGGATCATTGCGTTACTAGGAGTAAGATGGAGTAAATTATAAATCCCTATACCACCTTTATTCGAATAAAATCAATATAAAAAATTGTTTTTTATATTGATTATCATAGCCGATTGAATTGAGAAAAGAGGGATTTGAACCCCCGTCGACTCGGTTCCTCCGGTTAAAATGAGCCAGCCCCGGGATCGCCGCAATCGACCTTCTCCAAAAACCTTCTTTTTTTTCAAGGTAATTTTGGTAGTTCGATTGGAAGGGGTGAATAAGACAGGTAAGTTATTTGAAAGAAAGGGGAAAATAAATATGTAATATATATATATATATATATATATATATATATATATATATATTACATATTTATATATATATTATCGGAAACTCACGGAGGCTTGCCAGACAAAGGCTAGGGGGAAAAGGAACAACGGTATGATCGGCATTATATCCACAATCGGATCGAAAATCGCATAAGCTTCGGGTGATTTAGCCAAAACGGTGCCACTTAAAAAAGTGGTGTTTCCTGGATAGGTATCAAACATAACTAACATTTTTTCTCCGAAAAAAAAAAAAAAGAAAGATTATTACAGGGGTTCAGTACGGCACGAAAGGAACCAACCTCATAAATTCTTGATGAAAGTTTTTCAGTACATTTCACTGCGTACGCATGGGTTGGTTCCTCCGGGTCCAGTCCCATATTTGCACGATCTCCCTCCCAGTGAAATAGATGAAAGAAAAAGAAATCAATATTTTTTCTATTCCGTTCAATTTTATCAAGAATCCTTCTTTTATTCTATCCCATCCCTTTTTGTTTCCGCAATTAATCTATTTCTACTTAACAATCTATTTTATTTCATAGAAACGAATAAATCTTGGACTGAGATTTAGTCCGAATAGATAGATTGACAACAACCTTAATATCGGGATTGAATAGCATCGGATATATCTCCTATGGGGCGTGGCCAAGTGGTAAGGCACCGGGTTTTGGCCCTGGTACTCGGAGGTTCGAATCCTTCCGTCCCAGGTTTCTCCGATGAAATAAAAAAAAAAAAAGAGTCCTCTTGGAAATGAACATTCCAATTTTCTACTATTTATTTGTAGTAGTATATTCTCTGAATCATCTTACGACAATAGTATAGGTATGGCAAGCAGAATCTCTGCGGAGTAGAATAGGGAAAATAGAAAAAGAATCTTCTTCATGAAATTAGCCTATTGGTTGTATGCCGGCCCTGCTCATATCGGAACTCTTCGAGTAGCCAGTTCCTTCGAAAATGTGCATGCTATTATGCATGCTCCTCTGGGAGATGATTACTTTAATGTAATGCGTTCCATGCTGGAAAGAGAGAGGGATTTTACTCCCGTAACTGCTAGCATAGTAGATCGTCATGTATTAACACGCGGATCCCAAGAGAAAGTTGTTGATAATATTATTCAGAAAGAGAAAGAAGAACGTCCTGATTTGATTATATTAACACCTACCTGTACTTCTAGTATCTTACAGGAAGATCTACAAAACTTTGTGGATAGAGCATCTATTACTTCTGATTCTGATGTAATTCCCGCGGATGTGAATCATTATCGAGTCAATGAACTTCAGGCAGCGGATAGAACTTTGGAACAAGTGGTTCGATATTATTTGGGTAAGGCTCGTAGACAAGGAAAATTGGATCGATCTATAACAGATATACCTTCCGCAAATATTATCGGTATTTCTACGCTGGGCTTCCACAATCAACACGATTGTCGCGAATTAAAACGTTTATTACAGGATCTAGGTATTGAAATTAATCAAGTAATTCCCGAAGGGGGATTTGTAGAAGATCTTCAAAATTTACCAAAGGCTTGGTTTAATTTTGTTCCTTATCGTGAAATAGGCTTAATGACAGCAATATATTTGGAGAAAGAATTTGGAATGCCTTACATATCTACAACTCCTATGGGAGTTATAGATACGGCTGAGTTTATCCGACAAATACAAGGGCGTGTTAATAAATGGACTCCTGCTTTTTCCAATAAAACAGTTGATTATGAACATTATATTGATCAACAAACCAGATTTGTTTCTCAAGCCGCTTGGTTCTCAAGATCCATCGATTGCCAAAATTTTGTAGGAAAAAAGGCAGTTGTTTTTGGTGATGCAACTCATGCTGCTTCAATGACTAAGATACTTGCTCGAGAGATGGGGATTCGTGTGTGTTGTACGGGTACCTATTGCAAACACGACGCGGAATGGTTTAACGAACAAGTTTGGGGTCTCTGTGATGAAGTACTTATTACAGATGATCATATTGAAGTAGGGGATATGATCGCTCGCGTAGAACCATCCGCCATATTTGGTACTCAGATGGAACGTCATATTGGTAAACGTCTTGATATTCCTTGTGGAGTTATTTCTCCACCAGTTCATATCCAAAATTTCCCATTGGGATATCGGCCTTTTTTAGGTTATGAGGGTACTAATCAAATAGCCGATTTAGTTTATAACTCATATACTTTGGGCATGGAAGACCATCTTTTAGATATTTTTGGTGGTCATGACACTAAAGAAGTTATTACTAAATCATTATCCGCAGAAACGGATTTGATTTGGAATTCCGAGAGTCAATTGGAATTAAGTAAAATTCCTGGCTTTGTTAGGGGCAAGATTAAAAGAAAGACTGAGAAGTTCGCAAGACAGAGTGGCATTACAAACATTACCGTCGAAGTAATGTATGCAGCTAAGGAAGCATTGAGTACTTGAAACATTACATTGGGAACCTTCTCTCTATCCTTCCCATCCACCTATAGTATAACATAAGACTAAAAACTTCATTTCATAAAAATATAATAGAATAAAAACTCATGTCATTTATTCCATATATTCCTACAACATATTCATTTACACCTTTATCTGAATCTCAAAGAAAGATTATGGTAAAATTTCGTTTAGAATAATATGGTAGAAAGCGACGTGCAACTTGAATATCATGATCGGTTTCGTGGAACATCTGCCATTCCCTATCCGAATTAAAGAACTCCTATCTCAACATACGTTTCCAAACAAAATCTTTCTTTTTTTTTAGCGAGGCTCGCGTAACAACGTAGAATCTTCTTTATAACCTACAAGTTAGGAGATATAATCTAAAGTTAACGTAGAGCAAAAAAGCTATTGAAACTTTGTCCAACTTTTTAAAAATTAAATTTACTAAATTAGTAAATAGATTCTTACTTATCAAACAAATAACTCAATTTTTTAATTTTCAATAAGTTGATCGAACAATGTAATAATTAATAATTGTTATGATTGATTACAGTAAATGAAAGAAATCGAAATTACTTTCATTTTTCCCCTCCCTCAATCGAAAAAATAGCCAAAGTGGGGCTTCCTACGATCATGAAGATCGGTCTAAGAACGAGAAAATCCTATTTGATTGTTTAAACGACTAGATTTAGATAAAGTTAAAGACGATTCAATAGAGTAGAGAGAACACACTAATTCCAAACGTGGAAAAAACATACCGTATGTATAGGGATAAATTCTGCTGAAGTGAAGTCATTATTGATTGATTGAGGGAAAAAACTTCGTATATAGGAAAGCTCAACCTGCATAGATTGTTGGATAGGGATACCCGCCTTAAAGCAAGGATATTTGAATAAATCAAAGCTAATTGAGATGGTTATGAGTTCAATGCTTGATCCCTTTTTCCAAATCCTATTATATGTTCATTTAGTAGAGTAGCCTTCGTTACAATAGGTTAGGTAAAGATTGCGTTTATGTTTAATACAACCTATTTTTCGTTTTACCAAAATAGATCTAAAATCAAGTTAATAATATCGAGAAATAGCTAAATGGAATAATGAGAAGCCAGATAGAAGATATGGGGGAGAGGAGAGCTTATCGTTCCGTCAAGTCATTTCTTCCCATTAAACGGGGGAGAAAGAACAAAAAATACTTTATCCATCTCCGCTTCGGGAGGTGGTCCGATCCGTCCCCTGTTGAACTCCCGGTCGACTAGCTTCCTTCTAACTAACCATCCTTCTGTTCCCTATCATTATAGATTCTTTTCCTTTCCACGAAATAAGAATAAAAATATAGAAAATCGTAAATCCTGAAGTAATTAAAAAAAAAAAAAAAGAAAAACATTAAAAAAAGAAAAAGAAAGCCTACATCAAGAATTTATTTATTCATTCTCTCAACTTGACTTACTCTGATTCATATTCTCAAGATTCATTTATTTCTTTTAATCCATTCTTCCAGTATAGTATACTCTATTATTTCATTCTCAGGGTTGCTAACCCAACGGTAGGGTAATCGGCTCCCAAAAGTTTTATAAGACTACGATTGATCGACCTAGCGGAAAAAAAAAGTCGTTTCATTACAGAATTTTTCTCAAGCTTAATTTGATCAAAGTATCGTAATGGAAGGAAAAGATTCGGATTGCTTTGTGTTGTGAAAACGGATCCACTACTCAAGCGGAAAAAAGTTAATGGATAAAGCTAGATGGCTTGAATCATAGGTGGAACCAGAAGAATGAGCTCCCCCGTTTATTCAAAGATCCCATTTCATATTCTCTTTACTAATTGGAAGTTAGAAGTAATTTAGTAACCAATAGGAGAGGAGAGAGAGGGGTTGTTCCTACAAGAAGGGTATTCTTATCAGAAATGAATCTTGAATACTCGGATAAATAAATAGATAAATAAATACAAATGTGTAAAAGAATAACCGGTGTGCTGACTAAATAAAGTGATTTATAAGTCAGGTAGGCGATCAGTTTGCAAAAATAGATCCATTTTTCGAAAAGATTAATGCTTTTTTACAAGGAATCAAATGAGTTTTAGATAAAAATTATTTGATAGAATTTTTTTTTTATCTCTGAATAAATGAAAATAAATCTATCCGATCTTCACGTGGATCGCACTATGCATCATTTCTCATCCCAAGGAGTTACTCATATGAGAACCATAGCTTGGGTTTTATCTGAAATAAAGAAGCTACGAAGAAATAAAAAAAATATCTTGTGGCAGCAACGCTTTTTATATAAACTTCTCCTTCATGATGATATTTATGCAATTGCTTATAATTGTTTTTCAAATAAATCGAGTTTAAAACGAAAAGAGGATTCAGTTCCAAGCAACAATCATTTAAGTTTCATAATCATAGAGCGTCTAATTGGTAGAATACGTCAACAAGACCTTCCAGATACTATTTTATCTTTATCAAGAAAGCGTATTGGAAGGAAGGGTGATAAAAAAAATCAATCTTTCGATTACTATATCAATTCTTCTTGCGGATCAATTCGAGAAGGTCCGACTATAGTTCTGCAAATCCATTTCTTGATGCAATTGCAACCCTTGCTAATGGAAACGAATGAATGGAATAGCTTTCGATCTATTCATTCCGTATTTCCTTTTATGGAGGATCATTTTTCGTATTCCTATTGTTTCTTAGGTACTAAATTACCCTATTCTCTCCATCCAGAAGTACTTATTCGAATTTTTCGTCGACGGATTTAAGATGCTCCCTTTCTACACCTATTACGATTTATTCTCCACGAACAACAAAATCTAATTGTCTCAAATACACCCATCTTTTTCTCTCCAAGAGAAACAAATAGGTTATCCATATTTTTATGGAATTACTATATATATGAATCCGAATCTACTTTAGTCTCCCTTTGGAAAAAAACCTTACATTTTGAATCGTTCTCCGCTTCACCCGATCAAGCTAACTCTATTCAAAAGATCGAGCATATTGCAAAGCCATCATATGTTGCGAAGCCACCATGGATGATTACTCCACCGGAAAACATCTTTTTTTTCGTGAAAAATCCTTCTATTCATTATGCAAGATATGAAAACAATTACATGGTAGCTTTGAAAGGTACTAAATATTTAGCCCAGAGATGGAAGCATTTTTTCTTAAGACTTTGGCAATATCATTTTCATTTTTGGTTTCAACCATACAGGATACGCATTCAAAAATCATCCAAAGATTGTTTTCCCTTTTTGGGTTATATCCTAGGTATTGGACCCAAAATCACCACAGTTCAAGTCGAAATGGTGGATGATTTACCCATTGCTACCAGTCTTCCTACCAGAGAATTGTGTGCTATAACTCCAATTTCCGGTCTAATCGGATTATTAGCCAAAGAAAAATTTTGCAATACTTTGGGACATCCAATTGGTAAATTAGCTTGGACTACTCTAAGAGATGATGACATTCTCAACCGATTCGATCAAATTTGGAAAAATATCGGCTATTATTATAGTGGATGTTCAAATAAGGAGGGGTTGTATCGAATACAATACATACTTCGATTTTCATGTGCGAAAACTTTAGCTTGTAGGCATAAAAGTACAATACGCGTTGTGTGGAAAAAACATGGTTCAAAACTGTTTCCAAGATCCTCTTTTTCGGAGAAACCAGAGTTAATATCCCCGTTTCTCCCCAAGGTTCATTATCATAAAAAAAAATTTTGGTATTTGGATATTATCCAAATAAATTCTTTAGCAAATTCGTTGCAAAAAAGAGATATACTCGAATCATCCGAAACTGATTCTACTAACGAGAGGCTCGTCGGGCAATTCAATTGCCGAGACTCAAGATAATCTTGTGAAAGAACTGAAGTGTGATGAGATAGGTACGTACATAGCATAGAGAGAGCCACGTGCAATGAAAATTGCAAACGCAGAAACCCGGCCCCCAGGGGAGAGTAATTCACCCACTTTCATCCGACGAGTTATGGGTTCGAGCCCCGGCCCCGGTCAACCCGAACCCAATTGATCGGATTCAATTCATACTTTTTTCTTTCTCTCACACTTTAAATTTGAAATAGTATATAATGGGTATGTTTCCCTATTGATGAGATGATATTTGTTATGTCGTCATTAATGCGAGTAAGTTATGTAACATAGGCTACTTATGTCACCCCCAATCATTTAATTACTTACTGTTTTACGTATTTAAGAATCTGGATCTCTGAAGAAGAAACGGGGGTTGACAACAAGGGGGTAACTCCGTATAATATAGAATAACAAGCATACAAAATATAATATCTGTGCTTGGGTAATAATTCTTATTCAACAAGCCAAATTTTACCATGACCGCAATTATAGAGAGACGCGAAAACGCGAGCCTATGGGGTCGCTTCTGCAATTGGATTACCAGCACTGAAAACCGCCTTTACATTGGATGGTTTGGTGTATTGATGATTCCTACCCTACTAACTGCAACTTCTGTATTCATCATTGCTTTTATCGCAGCTCCTCCAGTGGATATTGACGGTATCCGTGAGCCCGTTTCCGGTTCTCTCCTTTACGGAAACAATATCATCTCTGGTGCCATCATCCCAACTTCTGCAGCTATCGGTTTACACTTCTACCCTATCTGGGAAGCAGCTTCCGTTGATGAATGGCTATACAATGGTGGTCCCTACGAACTAATCGTTCTTCACTTCCTACTTGGTGTAGCTTGCTACATGGGTCGTGAATGGGAACTCAGCTTCCGTCTGGGTATGCGTCCCTGGATTGCTGTTGCATATTCAGCTCCCGTTGCAGCTGCTACCGCTGTTTTTTTAATTTACCCCATCGGTCAGGGAAGCTTCTCCGATGGTATGCCTCTGGGAATCTCTGGTACCTTCAACTTCATGATTGTGTTCCAAGCTGAACACAACATCCTTATGCATCCATTTCATATGTTGGGTGTAGCTGGTGTATTCGGTGGCTCTTTATTCAGTGCTATGCATGGTTCTCTAGTAACTTCAAGTTTGATCCGAGAAACCACGGAGAATGAATCTGCTAATGCAGGTTATAAGTTTGGTCAAGAGGAAGAAACCTATAACATCGTAGCTGCTCACGGTTACTTTGGCCGGTTGATCTTCCAATACGCTAGCTTTAACAACTCCCGTTCTCTACACTTCTTCTTGGCTGCTTGGCCTGTAGTAGGTATTTGGTTCACCGCGTTGGGCATCAGCACCATGGCTTTCAACCTAAATGGTTTCAACTTCAACCAATCTGTAGTTGACAGTCAAGGTCGTGTAATCAATACCTGGGCTGACATTATCAACCGTGCCAACCTTGGTATGGAAGTTATGCACGAACGTAACGCTCACAACTTCCCTCTAGATTTAGCTTCTGTTGAAGCTCCTTCCGCAAACGGTTAATTGATGTCTCTACAGATTCCTAGTTATTATCGATAAAAAGATAGTAACTCAGCCATAACTTTTCAACCTTAACATTGAAAGTTAGGATCAAACAGAAGGGAGACCGCGGGGGTCCCTGCTGCTTAAAGGGGCCGGGCCTCTAGAGTCCCTAGAAAGGGGAGGGGGGATTTTCGAGATCCCCCCTAACCACCTACCTTCAGTGTTATTATCATATCCGAATGGAATGAATGAGTAGAAGGGGGCGGACGTAGCCAAGCGGTTTAAGGCAGTGGATTGTGAATCCACCACGCGCGGGTTCAATCCCCGTCGTTCGCCTGCGTTTATGAAAAGAATTCCGGGAATTGGTTGAAAAAAATAAGAGAAGACTTAGCCTATATTTAGAGAATTAGATAAGGTATAGAGAGTTTTAGTGGTGAAATGGCGGACACACGAGATTCGGAATCCCGTGAGAGCACGGGATCCGAGTCCACTTCAAGTAAGTGAGGTTTTGCTAAATGGCGAAACTTATCCTAGTTCCTTTTTAATAAATGAATTCTGAATCAAATTAATTTGGTGATTCGGGATTGACGGGGCTCGAACCCGCAACTTCCGTCTTGACAGGGCGGTACTCTAACCGATTGAACTACAATCCCATTAAAAACAGTTTAGTTATTTAGTTATTATGTCGATCAAAAACTTATGTGTCAAATCTATTCTTTACAATTATTGTAATTGTTCTGTCTGGGTGGAATTATAATAGATACGTTTCTCTACGAATGGGACCCTATCGATAGACGAAAACGAAACGGGATCTTTGTTATTGAAGCAGTAATCCCATTATGGAGCAGAATAAATAGTAATCTTTTATTAATGCTGAATGTTCAGATCAACCAGAGAAAGAGACTTCATATAATAAATTGATTGAATAATGAATAGATTGATAAGTTGACATTGGGTCGAGCTGGATTTGAACCAGCGTAGGCATTGCCAGCGGATTTACAGTCCGTCCCCATTAACCACTCGAGCATCGACCCAGTCAGTTGGAAAGGGGAAGAAAGGCTTTTACCCATCTCTCTTATATCGGGATGGGAATAGAAACGGGTGCGGAAAGTTCTCGGGATATTCGTGATTCCGAAAACTTTTAGTACCCCCAGGGGAATTCGAATCCCCGTCACCTCCGTGAAAGGGAGATGTCCTGGGCCTCTAGACGATGGGGGCTTATCCTTATCCTTATGTTACTCAATTCATTATTTACTGTCAATAGTATGGTTCATTTCATTCCAATAATATTTCCAATTATTAGTTTCATTTCCACCTGCGGGAGATGGATGGGCTAACATCTGAGGTTCACACATCCTACCCAGTGATATATATATTATTTGAAGCCGAGTGTTGTTTGTTATCTCATTCTCATCTCCACCTTTAACCCGATAATTAGGTACTTTGAACTCAGTTTTATGCTATATCAGAGGAAACTTATATTTATTGTATGAATCATATCTTATCTATTTGGGTTCATTATTGAATATTACAAGATTTTAATCAACAATCAATAGTTTATTTATTAAGTCTTATTTCCTTGATCAGATTGGACGAAACAACTTGCTCATTCAAAAATTTATGAAATTTTTGAATATAAATTGTATTTAGAACCTTCTATATTCGAGTATGAAGTAAGTTCGGAGCAGGGGTTAAATAAAAAAGGTAATTTTTTTTTATTCAATATATATAAATCAGGGCGAACTTACCTTTCTTATAGAAGATTAATTGTGGTTCATTCCATAATATTAATATTATATTCTCCCTCTAGAGAATCAATACGCCTTTTACTCGCCCATCTCATTCTAGAACATAATGTTATGTTTGTTATTAAATAACTACTAGATCCTAGTTTATTTCCATAGTTACTACTAGGTCAAATGGTAGAAACTCAATTTTACTATAATTTGTTTATGAAATAATATTTTGGACTTTTGGGTGGGAAGGGAAAGGAACATATGCTTTATTTTTCCTCCTCCGCAGGAGAATAAAGAAAGTAACCCCTTTTCGAACTAACTTTATCACCATCTTTATTTCCTACAACCTATTTCTCCTAATCGAAACACTTCGAGGTGACTAATTATTTCCAGGGTCGAAACGACTATTCCGTACGGAAATAATTAATTGAATTGCCCATACATAGCATCTCCCCGGAGAGGAGGTTATTGAAAATTAAATTGTTTTTTGAATTGTTTGCGCTTTTCTTCGATTATATATATATGTATATATTCAACGAACTTTATTCCATATGAAGGAATGATAGATAAGAGTTCTTCGTTGGAGAAAATGGACGAACAAATTCTGTTCCAATTTCATCGGAAAAATCATTTTAGTTTAGATTATAAAATGGGTAAAAAGAAGTTCAATTCGAGCGAATTGATATGATGAGAACTGAATCCTTTAATATATCAAAAGAATTCAATTAAGAATCATATGATGTGCAATAGAATTGGAAAAATCTGAGAAGGATCCGTATTACGGAAAGGGGATAAATATGACCAATAAATGATTCTAATACTAATAATAAAGCAAATAACAATGAAAATAAAATTAGAGTCGATTTTATTGGTTCTAGATTTTGATGATCTACATGGATTGCATTAACTAAATGACTTGTATAACCTATATGATTTTTATTATTAACTTCTATGCATATGGAAAGATTGGGCCAGAAATAAGCTATATATTATTATGAACTAGTTGACATTTTCCTGATTTTTCAATCAAACTATATTTGTTGTTGCAATAATACAATTATTCCCCCTCAAAGAAGCCCTTTTAACTCAGTGGTAGAGTAACGCCATGGTAAGGCGTAAGTCATCGGTTCAAATCCGATAAAGGGCTTCCATATTTTCTCCATAGCCATAGAAGGTATTCTATTCCATTTTATATCATCCTGGATGAGAATCCACTCACGAACACTTAATGAATTGGAATAGTCAGATGAGAAAGAAAGTTTTATCAAAAAACATAATAATTTGAATAATTACAATTTAAAATTCATAATTAGAATTCTCTATATCGAGCAAAAAGAATATATAGTGGTCTTATAAGTTTCCATTTTTTAGCAATTCGGGAGTGGAGTATTATTGCCCCATCCAGTCCAACTCTCGTGGATAATTGCGTGGAAATATCTATTAGCTCATAACATGATGGATTACCTGTTTTGGTACGAACCGGGAGGAAAGAATTAATGGGACATTAGTTAAGGTTAGTCAAGAGTTAGGAGCTTTCTTCCATATATATGATCGATGTATGTCCGAAGAAAGGAATGAAATTGTAAGGGATGGTGTAATTAGTATAGGCCGGGCGGCCCCCCGAGAATTAATCCCTTAGATCAGATCAACAGGGGAAATTCTGAATAATATAATGAATGATCAATATAATATTTGATCAAAAAAATCCCTTTATTTTATGAGGGTGAGCGGGGGAATTCGAATCCCGATCGATCCACTCCATGACTAATTATAAATCCTTAAACGTTTGGTATGGAAAGTGAGAAAGATCATCAATTTTCTGAAAATAGTAAACTTGACTTATTATATTGTATATAAGTTGGCTACCCTAATATCAAAATTGACTCGAAATCGTAAATGTGAATTTTATATCAAAGATAAGTCTGGAATCAAAAAAATCAGGCTTTTCAAAATGAAAAAGAAGTTAATTTTTCATTCACATTAAAATGTTTAAATTTTGAGAATTGAATCCCGCCTCTTTTCCCTCTTTCCTTCTCCTACTACTTGCTCCCCATAAGTTGGAAAAGTTTCTTGGTTTATAAATATAAATACATATGTATAAATTTATACCCTATTTTTTACGGAAGGAGAATGTAAAATAGATGCATCCCGATGAAATAAGGATAAGAGACGTTATTTCTATTACTCAAACGGATCTAAGAAGGGGATTCAAAGAATTTCAATAATATTGGGTTAAAGGGACATCAAAAGGAAGGGGAATCAATCCTTGTGGGAGAAAATACTAGGGAGAAAAGAAAAGCTTACCTACCCTCTAAAAGGTCTTTGCTAAGTTCGTTTCGAGACCAGACAAAGATTCATTCTATATATATTGAATGCTTTGAACCAACAAATGGACTATGATGATGCATTTACAAAATTGATCAGAGAATTCTTTGGAGGGGGCAAAGAAAGAAAAAGGATCGTCCGTGGATGATCGAATATGATATCTTTCTTTCAATGATTTGATAGTGATAAGGTGCCCAAAAATGGTTGAAATAGTTTAATGGGAGAATCGCTATGACTATAGCCATTGGAAAGTTTTCCAAAGAGCAAAAAGGTTTATTTGATAACATGGACGACTGGCTAAGGAGAGATCGTTTTGTATTCGTGGGTTGGTCTGGTCTATTGCTTTTTCCCTGTGCCTATTTTTCTCTGGGTGGATGGTTTACGGGTACAACCTTTGTAACCTCATGGTATACTCACGGATTGGCTAGTTCTTATTTGGAAGGTTGTAACTTTCTGACTGCCGCAGTCTCTACTCCTGCTGATAGTTTAGCACACTCTTTGCTGCTATTATGGGGTCCTGAAGCACAGGGAGACTTTACTCGTTGGTGCCAATTGGGTGGTTTATGGACCTTCGTTGCTCTACACGGTGCCTTTGCTTTAATAGGTTTCATGTTGCGCCAATTTGAACTTGCTCGATCTGTACAATTGCGTCCCTACAACGCAATTGCATTCTCTGGTCCGATTGCTGTTTTTGTTTCTGTATTCCTGATCTATCCATTGGGCCAGTCTGGTTGGTTCTTCGCACCCAGCTTCGGTGTAGCAGCTATCTTCCGATTTATCCTTTTTTTCCAGGGTTTCCACAATTGGACTTTAAACCCATTTCATATGATGGGAGTCGCTGGAGTATTGGGTGCTGCTCTTCTATGTGCTATTCACGGTGCTACTGTGGAAAATACTCTATTCGAGGATGGTGATGGTGCAAATACATTCCGTGCTTTTAACCCAACTCAAGCTGAAGAGACTTATTCCATGGTTACCGCTAATCGTTTCTGGTCCCAAATTTTCGGTGTTGCTTTCTCCAACAAACGTTGGTTACATTTCTTCATGTTATTCGTACCCGTAACTGGTTTATGGATGAGTGCTATCGGAGTAGTTGGTCTAGCCTTGAATCTGCGGGCATATGACTTTGTCTCTCAGGAGATCCGTGCAGCAGAAGATCCTGAGTTTGAAACTTTCTACACCAAAAATATTCTTTTGAACGAGGGTATTCGTGCTTGGATGGCGGCCCAGGATCAGCCTCATGAAAACCTTGTATTCCCCGAGGAGGTTCTACCCCGTGGAAACGCTCTTTAATGGAACCTTGGCTTTAGGCGGTCGTGATCAAGAAACCACTGGCTTTGCTTGGTGGGCCGGTAATGCCCGACTTATAAACTTATCTGGTAAATTGCTTGGTGCCCACGTGGCTCATGCCGGATTGATTGTGTTCTGGGCTGGAGCGATGAACTTATTTGAAGTAGCTCATTTCGTACCGGAAAAGCCTATGTATGAACAAGGTTTAATTCTACTTCCCCATCTGGCTACTTTGGGATGGGGAGTAGGTCCTGGCGGAGAAGTTGTAGATACCTTCCCATACTTCGTATCCGGAGTACTTCACTTAATCTCTTCCGCAGTTTTAGGTTTTGGGGGTGTTTATCACGCACTTATCGGACCCGAAACTTTAGAAGAATCCTTTCCATTTTTCGGTTATGTATGGAAAGATAAGAACAAAATGACCACTATTTTAGGTATTCACCTAATCTTGCTAGGTGTTGGTGCTCTCCTTCTAGCGTTCAAAGCCTTGTATTTTGGGGGCGTATATGATACTTGGGCTCCCGGTGGTGGAGATGTAAGGAAAATAACAAATCTTACCCTTAGTCCAAGTGTTATATTCGGTTATTTACTCAAATCACCTTTCGGTGGAGAAGGTTGGATTGTTAGTGTAGACAATTTGGAAGATATAATTGGGGGACATGTTTGGTTAGGTTCCATTTGTATTTTCGGTGGAATCTGGCACATTCTAACCAAACCTTTTGCATGGGCTCGTCGTGCTTTCGTATGGTCTGGAGAAGCTTACTTATCTTATAGTTTAGGGGCTCTTGCCGTCTTTGGTTTCATCGCTTGTTGCTTCGTTTGGTTTAACAATACAGCTTATCCTAGCGAATTTTATGGTCCTACTGGTCCAGAGGCCTCTCAAGCTCAAGCTTTTACCTTTCTGGTTAGAGACCAACGCCTTGGAGCTAACGTAGGTTCTGCTCAAGGACCCACTGGTTTAGGTAAATACCTTATGCGTTCCCCCACTGGAGAGATTATTTTTGGGGGAGAAACGATGCGCTTCTGGGATCTTCGTGCTCCATGGTTGGAACCCCTAAGGGGTCCTAATGGTTTGGATTTAAATAAGTTGGAAAAAGACATACAGCCTTGGCAGGAACGACGCTCGGCGGAATATATGACTCATGCCCCTTTAGGTTCTTTGAATTCCGTAGGTGGAGTAGCTACTGAAATTAATGCAGTGAACTATGTTTCTCCTCGGAGTTGGTTAGCTACCTCCCATTTTGTTCTAGGATTCTTTTTCTTTGTAGGTCATTTATGGCATGCAGGAAGAGCTCGTGCAGCTGCAGCCGGATTTGAGAAAGGAATTGACCGTGATTCCGAACCTGTCCTTTTTATGACACCCCTTAACTAGAGGAGTGAATAGGAATGAGTAAGCTGGAATTCCAGCTCAGCTAAGAAAAAGCTTCCCCGAATACGAGTGATAAATACCGTCTTTGCAGGTTCCTGCTAAAAGCTCGGCTATGAATAGCCGAGCTTTAAAATCAATTGATATTGATAACTAGATTCGTGAATGCGATGATCCTTCGACGGAAGGAGAGAGAGGGATTCGAACCCTCGATAGCGCTGAAACTATACCGGTTTTCAAGACCGGAGCCATAAACCACTCGGCCATCTCTCCTAAAATCCATTCTATGTAACTTCTTTCGGTAGCATCTATAATATCGGTACCATAATTATTAGTAAATATTTATATTGTGTGAATAATATATAATATCTCTCTTTTGAAAGAGATGCAAAAAGCATCATCTGGAGATGGGAGAAGTTAATAAGGCTCAATTATAAATATAGTCGAATTAAATTGTTTATATGATACATTTGGCTTGGTTTTCAAGATCTATGCCAGATAGGGATCAGATGGTATAATCCGTTTCATTCGTTAAGAACCTGGAAAACCACAACCATGACTATTGCCTTTCAGTTGGCTGTGTTTGCATTAATCGCGATTTCATTTCTCCCAGTAATTGGTGTGCCTGTTGTGCCTGCCTCTCCTAACGGTTGGTCAAGTAACAAAAATGTCGTATTTTCGGGTGCTTCGCCACGGATCGGATCAGTCTTTTTAGTAGGTATCCTTAACTCCTCCATATCCTAAGTTTTTGGCTGAGTTGCAGCATCCCCTCCCTTGGTTGAATTAAAACACTGAGGCACAAAATCTAAAGTGTTTCCCAGGGGAGGGTTGGGTTCCATTACCGATTCGTTCCGTCTTTCAATATAAAGAATAAGTAATTTAAATTTGCATTATTAATCAATAATTGACTATATACGAGTAAATCTACTAATATAGTGGAGAATGAGATAAAAGCAGTTGCGGGTATGGTTTAATGGTAAAATTCCTCCTTGCCAAGGAGAATATGCGGGTTCGATTCCCGCTACCCGCCCATTCCCCCCAAAGGATATAAATGGAATATAGAATTAATATAATCTTAGATTCGTTTTTTTTTAATTCTTGAATAAAATAAAGGTATAGAGATTCATACATAAACTGGAAAAGGCTAAAAACTTTGGTTTTGGCGGAGACGGGATTTGAACCCGTGACCTCAAGGTTATGAGCCTTGCGAGCTACCAGGCTGCTCTACCCCGCGCAATTTATATATATATTATTATTATTATTATTATTAATTAATATATAAACATGATTCACTGGACAAATAATATTCGAACATCAAGAATTTCCCTTTTAGGGATTATTCTCAATTGCATTCATATCCAATCTTTCCGAATTTTTTCTTCTTTACCAACTAGATTTTGTTACTCCGGGCAACAAACATGCATGAGCCATCTCACGAAGCACGTGCCTAGATAAACCAAAGTCTCGATAATTAGCTCTAGGTCTTCCAGTTAGGAAACAACGACGATGAAGGCGTGTAGGTGCACTATTACGTGGTAAGGATTGTAATTCTCTATGAATTTCCCATTTTTCATCTAATGAGAAAACCTTACTCATCCTCTCTTTTAAAGATTGACGAATAGAATGGTATTTTTGTTCCAACTTTTGCTTCTTTTCCTCCCTCTGGATAAGACTCTTTCTTGCCATAGTGGTTCAATTAATAATAAATAACATTTTTATGTCAAATTTTGGAATGAAAGAGGATTCATCTCTTTCTCTACTTCTTCTTTCACTCCTAACTATTTCATTCAGTGGAATGGAATTAGGCCTACCATTAGTCTAAGTCTAGTCAGTCCCGATCCAAGGGTAGGCTTAATTCAATAATTCTGATCTTACTAGAGATGATGACTAGCCAAATTTGCCTGATGTAGAAGCAATTAGGAAAGCCGCATAAGTAAATATATAACCCACAGAAAAATGAGCTAATCCAACTAATCTTGCTTGAACAATAGAAAGAGCCACTGGCTTATCCCTCCAGCGCACCAAATTAGCTAGAGGTGTACGTTCATGAGCCCATGCTAGAGTCTCAATAAGTTCCTGCCAGTATCCACGCCAAGAGATAAGAAACATGAATCCAGTAGCCCAAACGAGATGCCCAAATAGGAACATCCATGCCCAAACGGATAAACTGTTCATACCAAATGGATTGTATCCATTAATAAGTTGCGAGGAATTTAACCACAAGTAATCTCTTAACCATCCCATTAAATAAGTAGAAGATTCGTTGAATTGAGCTACATTTCCCTGCCATAAGGTAATATGCTTCCAATGCCAATAGAATGTAACCCATCCAATAGTATTTAACATCCAAAAGACTGCCAAATAAAAAGCATCCCAAGCTGAAATATCACAAGTCCCACCTCGTCCCGGACCATCGCATGGAAAACTATAACCAAATTCTTTTTTGTCTGGCATTAGCTTGGAGCCACGTGCATCTAAAGCACCTTTTACTAGGATCAACGTGGTTGTGTGTAAACCCAAAGCAATGGCATGATGAACCAAAAAATCTCCGGGACCTATGGTTAGAAATAGCGAGTTACTATTATTATTAATAGCATCCAACCAACCGGGTAACCAGATGCTTTGACCAGCATTAAACGCTGGACTATTTGCCGAGGATAGGAGTACATCAAAACCATATAAAGCTTTGCCATGGGTGGATTGGATCCATTGAGCGAATACGGGTTCAATCAAGATTTGTTTCTCCGGAGTACCAAAAGCAAGCATAACATCGTTATGGACATAGAGTCCCAAGGTATGAAAACCCAGGAATAAACTAGCCCAACTTAGATGAGATATGATAGCTTCTTTATGTTCCAACATTCTCGCCAATACATTACCCTTATTCTGTTCCGGATTGTAATCCCTAATAAAGAATATGGCTCCATGAGCAAACGCACCCGTCATAATAAACCCAGCAATGTACTGATGATGAGTATATAATGCAGCTTGAGTAGTGAAGTCTTGTGCTATGAATGCATAAGCAGGTAAGGAATACATATGCTGAGCCACTAAAGAAGTAATAACTCCCAGAGAAGCTAAAGCAAGACCTAATTGAAAGTGGAGAGAATTATTGATTGTGTCGTAAAGGCCCTTATGTCCACGTCCCAATCGGCCTCTCGGAGGAGTATGTACTTCTAGAATCTCCTTTATACTATGCCCAACTCCAAAGTTAGTTCTGTACATATGACCGGCTACGAGGAAAACAAAGGCAATAGCTAAATGATGATGAGCAATATCAGTCAACCATAAACTTTGAGTTTGCGGATGAAATCCTCCAAGGAAGGTTAGAATAGCAGTACCTGCTCCTTGGGAAGTACCAAATAAATGACTACCAGAATCAGCATTTTGAGCATAAACGCTCCACTGCCCCGCGAAGAGAGGCCCTAAACCTTGAGGGTGTGGTAATGCGGTCAGTAAATTATCCCATCTTACGTGCTCACCTCTTGATTCGGGAATGGCAACATGAACTAGATGCCCCGTCCAAGCCAAAGAACTTACTCCAAAGAGTCCTGACAAATGATGATTGAGACGAGATTCAGCATTTTTGAACCACGAGACACTTGGTTTCCATTTAGGTTGTAAATGCAACCAACCCGCTATCAAAAAAAGAGCAGAGAGAATTAGCAAAAAGAGAGCTCCAGTATAAAGATCCTGATTAGTACGCAAGCCAATCGTGTACCACCATTGATAAACGCCGGAATAAGCAATATTTACTGAGCCTGGAGCCCCTCCTCGAGTAAACGCTTCTACAGCTGGTTGACCGAAATGAGGGTCCCATATTGTATGAGCAATAGGTCTTGTATGTAAAGGATCTTGTACCCATGCTTCGAAATTACCTTGCCAAGCTACATGGAATAAATTACCGGAGGTCCACAAGAAGATTATTGCTAACTGACCAAAGTGAGAAGCAAAAATTTTTTGGTAAAGACGCTCTTCAGTAATATCATCATGGCTCTCGAAGTCATGTGCGGTAGCAATACCGAACCAAATACGACGAGTAGTTGGGTCTTGGGATAGGCCCCGACTGAATTTCGGAAATCTTGATGCCGTAATGCTTTTCGGATCCTCCTAGCCATTATCCTACTGCAATGATTCTTGCTAGGAAGAATGCCCATGTCGTGGCAATTCCACCCAGGAGGTAATGAGCTACCCCCACAGCACGGCCTTGTACAATGCTTAAGGCTCTAGGCTGGATAGCAGGAGCAACTTTTAATTTGTTGTGAGCCCAAACGATAGATTCGATGAGTTCTTGCCAGTATCCACGACCACTAAATAAGAACATTAGACTGAAAGCCCAGACAAAGTGAGCACCCAAGAATAGAAGACCATATGCAGATGACGAGGAACCATAGGATTGGATTACTTGAGAGGCCTGTGCCCATAAAAAGTCGCGAAGCCATCCATTAATGGTAATTGAACTTTGTGCAAAGTTTCCTCCTGTAATATGAGTCACTACCCCTTGGTCACTTATACTACCCCAAACATCAGATTGCATTTTCCAGCTAAAGTGAAATATTACCACTGAGATTGAGTTATACATCCAAAATAAACCTAGGAAAACATGATCCCAAGCAGATACTTGACACGTTCCTCCCCTTCCGGGTCCATCGCAGGGAAAACGAAAACCAAGATTAGCTTTATCGGGTATTAAACGAGAACTGCGAGCAAATAAAACACCTTTAAGTAGGATCAATACAGTTACATGGATAGTAAATGCATGAATGTGATGTACCAAAAAGTCTGCGGTTCCTAACGGAATTGGTAACAAAGCCACCTTGCCACCCACTGCTACTAAGTCACCACCTCCCCAGGTTAAGCTGGTGCTTGCTGCTGAATTGGGAGCCGTTAAACTAGGTGCTAGAGCATGGGTATTTTGTACCCATTGGGCAAATACAGGTTGTAATTGTATAGCAGTATCTGAGAACATGTCTTGGGGACGTCCTAAAGCACTCATGGTGTCATTATGGATATATAAGCCGAAGCTGTGGAACCCTAGGAAGATACATGCCCAGTTGAGATGTGATATTATTGCATCGCGGTGTCTAAGAACACGATCTAATAAATTGTTGTATTGAGTGGTTGGATCGTAGTCCCTTACCGTGAAGATGGCTGCATGTGCAGCAGCTCCAACTATGAGAAATCCACCAATCCACATGTGATGTGTGAACAAAGAAAGTTGAGTACCATAGTCAGTAGCCAGGTATGGATAAGGAGGCATGGAATACATGTGATGAGCTACCACAATTGTTAAAGAACCTAGCATAGCTAGGTTGAGAGCCAATTGAGCATGCCATGAGGTGGTTAGAATATCATAAAGGCCCTTATGCCCTTCACCTGTAAATGGACCTTTATGAGCTTCTAGAATCTGCTCCAGGCTATGACCAATGGCCCAATTAGTTCTATACATATGACCGGCTATAAGAAAAACAACTGCAATAGCTAAATGATGATGGGCAGTATCGGTCAGCCACAACCCCCCCGTTATTGGATTTAGTCCTCCACGAAAAGTTAAAAAATCCGAATATTCTGACCAATTTAGGGTAAAGAATGGGGTTAGCCCTTTAGCGAAACTTGGATAAAGTTGAGCTAAAAGATCACGATTTAGAATGAATTCATGAGGAAGAGGGATTTCTTTAGCATCTACTCCAGCGTCTAAAAGTTGGTTAATAGGTAGAGAGACGTGTACTTGGTGTCCTGCCCAGGATAGAGAACCTAATCCTAAGAGTCCTGCCAGATGATGATTCAACATAGATTCTACATCTTGGAACCAGGTCAATTTGGGAGCAGCTTTGTGGTAGTGAAACCAACCAGCAAAGAGCATTAACGCTGCGAGAACCAATCCACCTATTGCAGTAGAGTACAGTTGTAATTCACTAGTTATTCCAGAGGCTCGCCAAAGTTGGAAAAAGCCAGAGGTTATTTGTATTCCCCGAAAACCTCCACCTACATCTCCATTTAGAATCTCCTGACCCACTATTGGCCAAACAACCTGAGCACTAGGTTTAATGTGAGTAGGATCACTAAGCCACGCTTCATAATTGGAGAAACGAGCCCCATGGAAGTACATACCGCTTAGCCAAACGAGAATGATGGCTAATTGCCCAAAGTGAGCACTAAAGACTTTGCGAGAAATATCTTCCAAATCATTGGTATGACTGTCAAAATCATGAGCATCGGCATGTAGGTTCCAAATCCAAGTGGTAGTATTAGGGCCCTTAGCCAGAGTCTTTAAGAAATGCCCAGGTTTAGCCCATTTCTCAAAAGAGGTTTTTACAGGATCCCTTTCTACCGTAATTTTGACTTCTGGTTCCGGTGAACGGATAGTCATCGAAGTTCTCCTCTTTCCGGATAGGACACGGGGGAAACCCGCCAAGAGTAATTGGTGAACTTCTGAAAGCTATAGATTCTCCAAACTTTTTTCCTTTACCGGTTTATAACTGGGACGACTATGATACAGAAGCTACCTAGGGCAGGTATTCAATTTTATTATGACACACCTCGAAGGTGCTTAATGGACCACTATTTGATTGAGTTCTTCTTTAGCTCACAATTGTATTATTACAATAACTATATCATTATATAAGATCAGTTTTGATAAGTCTTTACCCAGCCTACATTTTATATGCATATACAATGTATACAGCCTAGCTTGTATCTCGTAAAGCAAACAATAAATATGAATATATCGTAATATGATACGGAAAAGACGTAAATATATTATGTATACATAATGTATCATCCGATAATGATTGGTTATTCCACAATAATGACCAAATATGGTTGGTTATCCATAAATGAAATGGTTGAAAACGTTTCTATCTTTTGTTAGATTTCTTCTCATTCCTCCGAATAGGAACCTATTAAGCATACATAGATAATCTTACTTTTTCTATGAATGCTTAATTTATTCCTACAACGAAAGGGTTGTAAAGGAAGAGACTATAAAGGGAGGGAATAATAAAAAAAAAAAAAGAATCTAATTCGACTACTAGATGGGATACAATTATAACCGTTCCTCCAAATCCCATATAATATAAAAAGCCGAGAATATGGAAGGATCAATTATAAATGTATGTTATGAATCTTTAAGACGTCCTGCAATTTTCAACCAATTCTGTGCTTCAATGTAATTACTTGGAGCAAGTGATATAGCTTGTTCCCAGTAATCAGCAGCTTTGTCGAACCAAGCTTCGGAAGTCTCAAAATCCCCTTGCTGAATGGCTTGCTCTCCTCGGTCGGGATAGGTCAGTCAACTCCAAAAAGGTTCCCTCCCTTAGAACCGTACTTGAGGGTTTCCTACCTCATACGGCTCCATCAAATATTATTCAGTTTCCCTTTTACGTACATACATAACATAAATGATGAAATAAATCAAAGAAAATTTATTTGCAAACTATGCTATGGATTTATGTACTCAAAAAAGAAGCCGGAATAGTTGGTGAAGTATGTTTGGGATTGAACCCCGAACAGGGGAACCAAATCTTATCCCTTCTCCTACCAAGAACGGGAATTGAATCCAAAAAACATCTCTCTCTTTTTTTTTTTTTAGAGATGTAATTTTTTTTTTCGAATGGTAACTATCTTACTCCAAAAGATTCTTTTTTTTTTAATACTCGATCGAAAATTTTAATTTATTGAAAAGTGTTTTTTTTTTTTTCCTTAGGATTCGATGCTACACCGCTGCTCGCTCATTAAATCGGCTCTATTACACAAGTTGATTTTATACTATACTTTTTTGTAAGTAAGCGGATTCTGTCGTATCAGCCCAAGCTTCCGATAATCGATCTTTGCGGCGCTTTCTTTATCAATTGAATCATCTTATCCGTAGAGCATATAGTATAGGCTTCATTCATTTCCCCATGTCCGGGCTTCCATGAGGATTTCCTTTCTACAGCTAATAAAAACTATTACTTAATAATAGTGAATATGTAGAAACCACCCTTTGTTCATTCCCGGTAGTTCTCAACCAGCAAATTCTGTAGTATAGATAGTCGCACGTAATGACAGATCACAGCCATATTATTGAAAGCTTGTGGCAAGGATGGATTTCGTTCTAATGCTTGGAAATAATATTCTAAAGCCCTCGTATGTTCTCCATTACTTGTGTGAATAAGCCCTATATTATACGGTATGTAACTTCGATCATAAGGATCAATTTCTAGGCGCATGGCTTCGTAATAATTTTGTAAGGCTTCCGCATATTCTCCTTCAGATTGAGCTGACATTCGTTACGGTTGCTCGAGGAAACTGAGCCCCGCTTCAAAACCGTACGTGAGATTTTCACCTCGTACGGCTTCTCCTGTATGGTGTACAAGAAGGGGAATGCTCTATAGAATCAAAAAGATTCTTACCCAACATCATAAACTGGCAGGGGCTAGTGTCTCCATAATTTATCTCTAGCCATCCTTCTTGCAAGGATTAATTTCTGTTGTTAGAAATATAAACTTTAACAATTTCTTCGTTCTCAACGCTTCGTATTTTCCAGGGGTTCGCTACTTCGGCAACCTTCGATGGTTATATGGGTATCCAGAATACAAACGAGATGGAAGTTCGTTGTCCCAACCACAAATTCTTTATCAGCTTCGGAAAGCGGATAATTTGTATGAACTATAACGAAGCCTTTGTGTTGCCGATTCCTACACGTAGTGCTTCTCCCCTATGCATGTCCATGGAATAAAAACTTACTTTCTTTTTCAAAGTATATTTTTTTTTTTTTTTCATGGGTTCAACCCCTTGCTCAATACCATAATTCATAGGAAATTGAAGTATCTAGGGCTGCATCAACCGAGGATACACGGTGGAAGGAATTGTCTCATTATATTCCTGAAACTCACCTTCACTAAGCGTAAGTTTCATATGTTCCCGGAATCAAGAATCGAATCACACCATCTCTGTAATAAGTAGATGCTTCTTTTTCCCTTCGGGTAGTTGGAATTACCCGCAACAGAATATCTGCTACAATTGTAGAAGTCTTATCAATAAAATTATCGTTTCTCTGGGATCTAGGCATAGTCAGTTATAATTCCGTTAATCTTTCACCATTTTTTTTTGAGGATAGATCCATAAATGAGCTTTCATTATATTATGAAAAATCATTAACATCTTTTTATTTTACTCGAGATTGGGAGTGAGTGTGTAAAGGCATCTCAATCCAATCCCCTTACGAAAGATTCTCGAATCATTATTCAATAACCAGAAAAAGATTCTTTTCCGGAGAAAGCAAAGAATTCTAAAATTCAATTTTAATTTCATTAGTTCATAAGCAATTCTGACTGAAAGGTAGAATCATCAATATAAATAACCTTTTTTTGTACAACTCTATCACAAATTTATTGTTTTCAGTATTTGTGATGATCCTCGAATAATCATGTTCCTTCTTTTTACTAGACGGGCTGGGGAACTAGGAAGGAATAAAAAGAATAATATATATGTGTCATTATTAATAATGACACATACATATACATATAATATCAAATAGAATCTGCTTTTGTTTTTTAGAGATCTAAGTTCCGAAGAGGTTAAATTTTTGAAATGTATCATTGATATTTAGGAGGGGTTATTCGTCTTTTCAGATGTTTCTTGAAATTTAAAATTCTTTCGTTTTTACCTTGTTCCGGGGAATCGGGACAAAATAGAATAGAACTGATTCTACCCCAATAATAACAATTACTAAAAGGATCTTGTTATCTTATAAAGATATGGATTAAACTGGAGAAGTACCATAGGAAAAGGAAAGATGGCCGAGTGGTTTAAGGTGTAGCATTGGAAATGCTATGTAGGCTTTCGCTTACCGAGGGTTCGAATCCCTCTCTTTCCGTATTCACACCTCGATTCTTTGAGATACATTATTTATTAATAATACAAAAATCTTTTTGAATTGTGTTTTATATCATTATTTGGATAGAATAACTATGCAGGAATATCTCTAATTCGATCCATAATATATAGCAGATAATGGAACTTTGATTAGTAATTGATTCGTGGTAGAACAAACAAAACATATGGTATGGGAGCAATAAAAAGAGATCCGAATCCCCATAAAGCAATTTTTTCTATCTGAAGAATTACCATTGGAAACCCGAATATTCTCTATAAAAACCTATAAAAACATCAAGCATTTTTTTTCTTTTTTTTAAGCTTGACGAGAATGATATTCCACAACTAGCAATTCCTTAATTTTTGAATCAATCCATTCACGATCTATTATCTGATTAACTAATCCTATATTTTGTGATGAATGGAAAGTCGAATGATTCGGTTTTTTATATTTACGAGAGGAATCTCTATTTCTTGTAATCATAGCTTGAGATTTTGGCCGATTCCTCATAGTAATAATATCTTTGGGTTTGCAACGATAACTTGGTATGTTTATTGTACAAGAATTGACCAGAATATGTTTATGGTTAACCATTTGTCTTGCTCCGGGAATGGTAGGAGCCATACCCAATCCAAGAATGATATTATCTGAACGCATTTCGAGTGATTGTAATGATACTTGGCCTGTTGAGCCCTTGGCTCCCCTAGCAATACGAACATATTCAAGTAATTGTCGCTCGGTTAATCCGTAATGAAAACGCAACTTCTGTTTCTCCTCCAAACGAACACGATATTTAGAGGCTTTTTTACTAGAAGTAGATCTGTTAATAAAATCAGGCTTTTTTTTGTGCGTTTTCTGAGTTGGCCCTGGTAACCTCCCCAGACGGCGTATTATTTTTACGCGGGGTCCTCGGTAACGGGACGTAGGAACTCCTTGTTTTGCAAGAAAAATTGATGAAAGGGTGATAGCATACATAAACTATCCGGTGATGAAACAAATGTTTAATCTGAAGAAATCTTTCTTTTTTTTTTTTTCCCGGAAAGAATCAAATCTTTTCATTAGAGATTATTCCAATTTGTTTCTCCTCGATTCCCTAATTATTCTTTTCATATCCAATTATCGATCTCTCTCATATCTAGAGAATATCTTAACAGAGATTCAATAAACAAACAAATGGAAAGAAATGAATAATCATCCCCATTCTTTTATTTTTCCGAATAATTATAATAATTATAATAATGAGAGAGACGGGGAGAAATGACAAAGGAGGAGCCAGCTATCGGAGTCAATCAAACCGATGACCATTATATTACAAGTGCGGTACTCTAACCTCTGAGCTAAGCAGGCTTTATTAAAAAGAAAAGAATTACGCTATGTTTTTATAAAGAAAGGAACAAACACTTTTAAATAATATCCATAATAAAAAGCTATTTAACCTCCATAATTCAACGAATGATATAGGTTGTATTCAAATTCAATAATACAGATTGTATTTCAAATTCAATAACACAGATTGTATTTAAGCATAACTGAATATAAAGAATTGTGACAATGATAAAATCTGAATTGATATGGATAAAAAAAATCTTTATTTTTTCGATTCAGGTAGGAACGAACATTGCATGAAAACTGGAAAAAGGCTATAATTATTTCTGGTCATGGTAAATAATATTAAACATAGAATAGAAAGATATGTTTTTCTTTATAGTTCAATAAATAGGTTTTGGTGAAACTACAGAAATAAAACATGGAATAGAATATGCTTCATTCTTATTCTTTCGGAACGGAGGAGGGTATGGCGGAATTGGTAGACGCTGCGGACTTGATTGGATTGAGCCTTAGTATAGGAACTTACTAAGTGATAGCTTTCAGATTCAGGGAAACCTCGGTGGAAACAATAGGCAATCCTGAGCCAAATTCCGTTGTTTCATTTCATGAACGAACGGGATAGGTGCAGAGACTCGATGGAAGCTATCCCAACGAGTGATCCTCAATACCGTATCTATGAAATAAATCATATAGATATGAATTATATGATATAATGTTTCATCTATTCCTGAAGAGGAAGAAGTGAAAGATACTATCATAGATCATACTCAGATCATGTTATTGTTTGATCAATAATAAGATGCTTAAGTTGATTTAAAATTCGAGGGTCATTCATCATTCAATATATTTATTTTTCTAAAAGATATCTATTATCTAATATCTAACGGATCAATCTTATAGTGGATGATTGGACGAGGTTAAAGATAGAGTCCGATTTTACATGCTAATATCAGCAACAATGTGAATTGTAGTAAGGAGAAAATCCGTTGGCTTTATAGGCCGTGAGGGTTCAAGTCCCTCTATCCTCAGAGAAAGTTTGATTTATTCCAAATTAAATATCCAATTCAATATTGGGATTTAATACTTTCGGTGGAAAAAATTCCCACAGCTATAGTAGGGAATAGCCAACAAAGAAAGTTGAACAGTATCAAATTTTTCATTTCATAATGGGATTCGGAATGGGATAAGGAGGCGACCGAGAACCAACCGGCGAACCCTTTTTATTTGAAAAACAAGTTTAAAAAGATTGCGATTAAAGTCTATTTTGTGTAATAAAAGATTGCAATTAAAGTACATTTTATGTAATAATAATAATATGATGGAGAGTAGATGAAGAGTAACTTATACCGAACCATTAAAGATTTGTTTATCAGTTACTTTTTCCATCTATACTATAATTCCCCACCCTCTATAATAGATAAGATTTTTTTGGGGGTTTGAGCATAAAAATCCCCAACCGATTAAGGTTGGGATTTAAGATTCATTCACTTGGTTACAAATGAGCTTTCGGACGGAAGGGTGGGGAAAGGTGGAGCCGGGATAGCTCAGTCGGTAGAGCAGAGGACTGAAAATCCTCGTGTCACCAGTTCAAATCTGGTTCCTGGCATACTAGAAATAGTGATAATTTCACTACCATGAAGGTATGATCATTTTTTTTTAATGGGGAAGGGATCCATCGGTACGTATGTTTCGTTCCTTCCTAGTCCCAGTGTGTCTCTATCCCATCTCAACGCCTTTTCTTGGGGATCAATTGGAAAAATAAGGTTTTTATTGAATCTTTTTTCGGAATGAATATATGTCAAATATTATATTATTTTTTGCATAAAATGCGTGATCTTTGATCATGCATAAATGAATCAAGATCCTCTTTATATAATATAAGAAGGGAGGTCTTTGTTGTTGCAAGTGGATGGGACCATGCCGTGCTACTAGCAAGAACCTCCTGATCTTCAAATAATCCTATTTAAGAAACAATAAGATATTATTAATCGGAAGAATAGTCATTGCAAAAATCTTTATTATTTCTATCTGAAAAGAATCCTGTGGCTCGTAAAAATCAGGCACAATATGATCCTTGCGTAAAGGCCAACCAATCCGGGTATCAGGCATCAATATACGTTCAAGACGTGGATGACTTTCATGAATAATTCCCAGCATATCATACGATTCCCGTTCCTGGAAATCGGCACTTTTCCGGATCCAGAAGACAGAGGGAATTCTAGGGTCTTCTCTCGAAATAGAAACTTTTGTACATAATTCTTCGGGTTGATCTGCATCATCTTGTACTCTCGTTGGGTGATATACACTAGCCAATAGCCCCCCTGGAGCCACATCATAAGCGCACTGAGAACGAGGATAATTGGAACCATAAACGTATGAAGCGACAGCTACAGAAGGCCAATCCTCGGATTTTATTTGTGAAGTCTCTATGCCTTGGTAATCGAAACCCAAGGACCTATGAGCTAACCTATGTTTGGTTAGCCAAGCTGATAATCGGCCCTACATTTCATTATCTGTAGAAGTATTTGTAGAAAAATCCAACGTATTAATTAAAGTAAAAATTTTGATGGCTCGTTCTTTCGTATCAGATCCCTCTCTTATTCATTAATCCTTGGAAAGATACTTAACTCTTGTATTCCAGTTGTTTCGGGAGGTATTTCTGAAAAAGGGTCCAATTGAGTTTCGGGAAACTGACGAAGTAACCGTTGATTATATTCCCCAGTACGAATATTGGATATAAATTCAAACTGATGATCTGAAGTAAAGAATCTATTTCCTTGTTCAAGCTTAGTTTCATATTCATGCGTTTCCCGAGCTACCCTTTTACGAAGTTTAACTATAGCATCTATAATAGCCTCTGGTTTTGGTGGGCAACCCGGTAAATAAACATCTACGGGAATTAATTTATCTACTCCGCGAACAGTGCTGTAAGAATCTGTACTGGACATACCTCCCGTAATGGTACATGCTCCCATAGCAATTACATATTTGGGCTCGGGCATTTGTTCATACAACCTTACTAAAGAAGGAGCCATTTTCATGGTCACGGTGCCAGCCGTTATTATGAGGTCAGCTTGTCTGGGACTGGATCTTGGCACCAGACCATAGCGATCGGAATCAAATCGTGAACCAATTAACGGGGCGGATTCGATAAAACAACAACTGGTACCATAGGGAAGTGGCCATAAACTGGAAAGCCTAGCCCGATTCGGAAGATCATTAAAAGTAGTTAAGACAATCGAATTTGGAGTTGTCCGATCAAGTAAAGATGAATCTATTGAATTTATCACTGGCTTTATAAAATTATCAATCTTATTTTCACAGCTAAAATATTTGTAGTTTAAGACCATTCCGATGCTCCTCTCCGCCGTGCATAAACCGAACCAACGATTGGAATAATAACAGGAATTAAAGCTTCGATGAAAGCAGGTATACCCAATTCGCGAAAACTCATAGCCCATGGATAAGGGAAAACTGTTTCAACATCGGGAGTAACAGGAACTGGAGCAAACATATAATAACGAATCTGGAATTGGATCCGAGCATCTCCCATAGGTTCTATACCTGATTCGTAACTAATAAACTTTTCTGGTCCTTTACTAACAGGTGCTAAAGCACCGGAAATTGGAAAAGCTACCAGGGGAATCAGGCTAGCTATTGGTAAAAATAGCAAGAAAAAATTGTATTTCGGGATTGAGAACATGAACACACTCCCGTGAAATAGAACTATATGGGATTGTCGATTCTATCGATTGAATCCCTATCGAAGAATGAATAAACGGAGTATTTACTATACATATATATTATATATATATCCCCTTGTTTAAATTTTATTGATCATTAATCGAGTGGGACCATGCAGCGAATACGAAAATTCTATCGATCAATCTATTTATTTAATTTTCATTTACTTCAATAGTTTACCTGACCTATGTGTATCTTTGTGATATTCTTGACGGCGCCCCGCGCAAGTGTAATTGTTTCGCAACTTACCATACCGAACAATTAATGAAATAAATGAAGAGGCAACTTTTTTTTTGTGTGGTAACGATCCGGTATTGCGCAAATTTGCCTTTCCAAGAGCTTTTGGCGCTGAATGGAATGAACAACGGGATCAGTGATGTTGGCAGGACATTTCCCTATACGTACCTGTTAAGCTGCTTCTTCGACATATTATATTCATCATGAGGTTTTAACATTGGGGAAGAATAGAGAAAGGTTGAAAGATATTCATATACATACCTTCTTTTATTGGTTAACCACGCGACTCGGCCACAACCATTCGATTCAAAAATGGCTATGATTTATACTGTAAAGATCATTGAGAAATAATCTAATATTCCTTATCCTTACCGAAAAACCAAATCTTTGATTGATTTAAGTCTTTTAGAACAAAGAGAGTCTTATTATCCTATTATTCATTACCCGAGAAAAAAAAAAAAATACCTCGGATCAAATTTGATGGAGAAGGAAAAACTGCTTCGGTATTTCTAACGATTCTCTCCTTTCCTTCTCCCCAACTAGAAATTCCTATTAATTTAAATTTATAGAAATTTCTATGAAATAATTGGGTTGGAGGTCGGGAAGAATTACCATTTACATAATGGGTTATAGGTACCATACCGAACCTAGTGGAGAGAGGGTGTAGGGCTATACGGATTCGAACCGTAGACATTCTCGGTGAAACAGCTCAATCTTGTTCTTCCTAGAGAATATGCTTTGAACTGCTTTTGGAACCCAACATGCATCTTTCTCGCATTGGGCTCTTCCATCAACCAAGGAAGGGATTAGTTGGTCTGCCATCCTTTCTTCTTCCAAAAAGAGATAACAGGATGGCTCCGTGTGCTTAAAGAAATTTCCCAAAGCAATCCCAAAGTCTTTCAAAAAGTTTATCATGTTGACGTGGGTCTGCCTGATTTCCCAGCATGGATTTGATTTACTCAAAAAGAGTTTCTATTGTTCGAGGAAAGAGTATGAGACTCTATACACCTTTAAGTTCATAGAACGAAAATAGAATATCTTGGGGTCCTCGTATTGTCCCCATCATGCTTAGCATTGAATAAAATAGGATTTTACCATATCAACATTAACTAAATTGTGAATCTAAGTGATAAACTTCAATCCCAATTTTTTGTCATGCTACTGTTCTCCTGGATCGATGGAGTAAGACATAGATATTTCACATAAGATCTCTTATGTGAATCGAATGAATCGATAAACATTTTTTGAGAGGCATTGGCGCACGTGTAAACGAGGCGCTCTACCGCTGAGCTATAGCCCTTTTCTTCCATTCAGATAATAACTTTATCTATTAACTTCTGTCAAGGTGGATATTGCATCATATAAAATGCTTTAACAAATCTTATTGGATTATTGCCAAAACCGTGTTGCTTATAAGTGCAACAATGGTTACAATGAAGATGACCTACTTAACTCAGCGGTTAGAGTATCGCTTTCATACGGCGAGAGTCATTGGTTCAAATCCAATAGTAGGTAAAACTTATTAGATTCTATTGAAGGATCAATAGCACCTAATAAGTTTTAATAATCAATCTCTTAGTAAAAAAGTAATTTTTAGTAAAAAGAGAAAGGTTTTGTTTTTGGAAATCCATTTCTCTCCGTTACTTACTAAAAAATAGTTTAAACTTACTAAAGAGTAGTTTAATTAGAAGCAGAAGAAAAAGTAGTATTGATAGCTTCTAACCGTGCTTTAGCTCTTTTGGACGCCAAATTAGCCTCAATAGTTTGTTTTCTACCTTCAACCTGAGCCAGGTCAGTCTGAGCTTTTTGGAAAGCCTCTCGAGCCTCTTCAGGATCGATCTCTGTAGCTTCTTCCGCCTCATTTACCAATATAGTTATTTGATTATTGTCCATCATAGCAAACCCGCCCATTAACGCCATAGTAGACCATTGCCCATTGAGACGTACTTTCATAATTCCTATATCCAAAGCTGTAAGAAGTGGAGCGTGATTAGGTAATACGCCAATTTGACCACTGTTGGTAGATAGAATGATCTCTTGAACTTCTGAATTCCGGACAGTTCGATTAGGAGCCATTACACGAAGATTTAGGGTCATTTTCTTCACTCTCCAAATGCTTGTAAGGTTGCAGCCTTCGCGGTAGCTTCATCAATATTACCTACTAAATAAAAAGCTTGTTCGGGGAGACCATCCAATTCTCCGGAAAGGATCATTTGGAACCCTTTTATCGTTTCTACGAGAGTAACATATTTTCCCGGAGAACCAGTAAAGACCTCTGCTACAAAAAAAGGTTGTGATAAGAAACGTTCGATCTTTCGTGCCCTTGCTACAGTTAAACGATCCTCCTCCGATAATTCATCGAGTCCAAGAATAGCTATAATGTCTTGAAGTTCTTTATAACGTTGTAAAGTTTGCTTAACTCCCTGCGCAGTTTCGTAATGTTGTTCGCCCACAATCCAAGGTTGAAGCATAGTAGAAGTTGAATCTAAAGGATCTACAGCCGGATAAATGCCTTTGGCAGCTAATCCTCTCGATAGTACAGTAGTAGCATCTAGGTGTGCAAATGTTGTAGCAGGGGCAGGGTCAGTCAAATCGTCCGCAGGTACATAAACTGCCTGGATGGAGGTTATAGATCCCTCCTTTGTGGAAGTAATTCTTTCTTGCAAAGTACCCATTTCTGTGCTGAGAGTTGGTTGGTAGCCCACAGCAGAAGGCATTCTACCTAATAAAGCAGAAACTTCAGATCCTGCTTGAACGAAACGAAAGATATTGTCAATAAATAGAAGTACGTCTTGCTTATTAACATCTCGAAAATATTCGGCCATGGTTAGAGCGGTTAAACCAACTCTCATACGAGCTCCTGGTGATTCATTCATCTGACCATAAACTAAGGCTACTTTTGACTCTGAAATGTTTTGTTCATTAATCACCTTTGATTCTTTCATTTCCATGTAGAGGTCATTCCCTTCGCGGGTACGTTCTCCCACTCCAGCAAATACGGATACACCTCCATGAGCCTTAGCAATGTTGTTGATCAGTTCCATGATTAGTACTGTTTTTCCCACCCCAGCTCCTCCAAATAATCCAATCTTTCCTCCACGACGGTAAGGAGCTAAAAGATCTACTACTTTAATTCCTGTTTCAAAAATTGATAATTTAGTATCTAACTGTGTAAAGGCTGGAGCAGGTCTATGAATAGGAAATGTTGTGCTAGCATCTACGGAACCTGAATTATCGACGGGTTCTCCAAGAACATTAAAGATTCGTCCAAGAGTAGCTTCACCAACTGGCACACTTAGAGGGGCTCCTGTGTCAAAAACTTCCATTCCTCTAGTTAGACCATCCGTAGCACTCATAGCTACAGTTCTAACCTTATTATTTCCCAATAATTGTTGTACTTCACAAGTAACACAAATCTCTTGACCAGCCGGATTTCGGCCTTTGACTATTGAAGGGTTATAAATATTGGGCATCTTACCTGGAGGAAAAACCACATCTAAGACTGGACCAATAATCTGAGTAATGTGTCCTACATTCCTGTCAACAAGTGCGGAAACCCCAAGAGCAAGAGGATTTTTTTTCATGAGATTCCAATAGTATTAAATTTTTTTGCTGATTTTACTGATAAAGATCCTTGGTATCAAGTCGATCGGTTCGGTTAATAATGAATGAATAAAGTTACACTTACATCTCGCCTTACCTATTCACATTCAATATAAATTAGTCAATTTCTATTCTAGCTCATACTCCCAATATGTGTAAGAGAGTTCTTTCTATTCTATTCTATTCTTAGGTGAAAATGAAGGACTTTCGCGGAATTCTATGTAGAATGGGAATTTCGATCATGAATACTAATTAGCTCTTTTCTTTTTTTTTTTTTTTCTCATTTGAAAATTGAATACTTTAATTTATTTCTATTCTCATCAACCAACCAGTTTAACACTTAAGAGGTTCCGGGTCAATCTGGGTAAGACTCAGGAAGAACCTTGAACAGAATCTGTACCTCCTATATCAAAAGTATTTTCTTCCAGGTTATGAATAATAAATTAATTGGGCATTATCCCTTGTTTCCGGGGGTATATCGTTGGTGTAAGTGGTGCAGAAAGGATTCTCCTTTCATTCTCTCTCCTCAAAAAGTAATTGATATCTACGCAAATATTTGTTTGGAAACAAATGTTTCAGCTTTGTGCGAAGAATAAAAAAAAAAAAAAAAGACTTACTAATACTAAGATCTCACTAATATTAAAGCAACTAGGTTGCATCACATATCAAGAATAATATACAATGGTAGTGTTTCACCATCGGGGAAGTATCTCCGCCCGAAGATAGGCAAGTATAGTAGGACGGATATTCTATTCATCGTCTTGCAAAAATTTTGAGTATTTGTCGAGCAGACCTTATCCTTGCAAGAGTTATCAATTGAATTGTAGGGAGGGACCCACGTCACCACAAACGGAGACTAAAGCGAGTGTTGGATTCAAAGCTGGCGTTAAAGATTACAGATTAAATTATTATACTCCTGATTATAAGACCAAAGACACCGATATTCTGGCAGCATTCCGAATGACTCCCCAACCCGGAGTACCACCTGAGGAAGCAGGAGCCGCAGTAGCTGCTGAATCTTCCACCGGTACATGGACCACTGTCTGGACCGATGGACTTACTAGCCTTGATCGTTACAAAGGTCGATGCTATGACATCGAACCCGTTGCTGGAGAAGAAAATCAATATATTGCCTATGTAGCTTATCCTTTGGATCTGTTCGAGGAAGGTTCTGTTACTAACATGTTCACTTCCATTGTAGGTAATGTATTTGGATTTAAAGCCTTACGAGCTCTACGTTTGGAAGATTTGCGAATTCCTCCTGCATATTCCAAAACCTTCCAAGGTCCACCTCACGGTATCCAAGTTGAAAGAGATAAATTGAACAAATATGGTCGTCCTTTATTGGGATGTACTATTAAACCGAAATTAGGTTTATCCGCTAAAAACTACGGTAGAGCAGTGTATGAATGTCTTCGTGGTGGACTTGATTTTACTAAAGATGATGAAAACGTAAATTCTCAACCGTTTATGCGTTGGAGAGACCGTTTCTTATTCGTAGCAGAAGCTCTTAATAAATCTCAAGCGGAAACGGGTGAGATTAAGGGTCATTACCTGAATGCTACCGCAGGTACATGTGAGGAAATGATGAAAAGGGCGGTATTCGCTAGAGAATTGGGAGCGCCTATTGTCATGCATGACTATTTGACAGGAGGTTTTACTGCAAATACTAGTTTAGCCCATTATTGTCGGGACAATGGTCTACTCCTTCACATTCACCGTGCAATGCATGCTGTTATTGACAGACAGAGAAACCATGGTATTCACTTCCGTGTATTAGCTAAAGCATTGCGTATGTCCGGTGGGGATCACATTCACTCCGGTACTGTGGTGGGTAAACTTGAAGGGGAACGTGAAGTAACTTTAGGTTTTGTTGATCTACTTCGTGACGACTACATTGAAAAAGACCGAAGTCGTGGTATTTATTTTACCCAAGATTGGGTATCTATGCCTGGTGTTTTGCCTGTAGCTTCAGGTGGTATTCACGTTTGGCATATGCCCGCTCTGACCGAAATCTTTGGAGATGATTCTGTATTACAATTTGGTGGTGGAACTTTGGGACACCCCTGGGGGAATGCACCAGGTGCAGTAGCTAACCGAGTTGCTTCAGAAGCTTGTGTACAAGCTCGTAACGAAGGACGTGATCTTGCTCGTGAAGGTAATGAGATTATTCGCGAAGCTTGTAAATGGAGTCCTGAACTAGCTGCTGCTTGCGAAGTATGGAAAGAAATCAAGTTTGAATTTGAGACGATTGACACACTGTAATTTAGTTAGTTTTACTAGTTGATTCATTTTTCTTTCACCCTACTAATCTTTGGAAAGAGATTAAGGTGAAAGAAAAATAGAAAAACATATTAAAGTTAAAGGATAAAAAAAAAATAACCGAATCTTATCTTAGGGGAATCACTAAAAAACTGAGTTTTTCAGTCAAGATTCCATCCCATTTCAATAGGGTTTGCAGCTCGTGGATCCGAGCCCATGGTTCTGAACCATGAAGTCAAGGGTTCAAACCCCTTCTAGCCCACCGAAAAAGAATATGTATATACTATTTCTATATTCGATATTGGAACATAGAATTTTTTTTCTAACCAAAAAATCATAGTTTTTCCTTATTCAAATTGTTTTTCCAATCTGAATGAATTCCATTGGATAACCGGGAAAGGTTCTATCGTACCATCAATCATAAAAGATAAGTGATTACCATTCAAGCAAGCATCCAATTTAATAATAATTACGTTTTTGTATCGAATCATTCTATCTCGGATTAATAATGCAAAATCCTATTTTTCTATTAGATCAGAATATTATAATTTTGAATTTGTATAGTCGAGCTTTTTAATGGGAGAGATAGAAAAACTTGCAGAGCGTGAATATATATATATTTTTTTATTGTTGGAGAGTCTTCAAAAAATTGGTTTGAAAATAAGCGCAGATTAGATGAATCAATTATAAACTCTATAACTATCAAAATTTCTGAAAAAGAAGATGATACAAATATGAATATAGACAAAAACTATATAGAAGTTGAAACTATTAATAGAGGATCACGGATTTTGTGTGACAGTCGTAAGAACAAAAATGCTTCAAACGACTCGAGACAAAATAGACGCACGCATCATCATTCGTGAAGAACACGGATAATCATCCGGGAATGAGTGGTACAGAAAGAGAAAGAATTGAACCTTCATTTGATCGTGGCACCCGGCATCTCAAAAACATGATGACTCGATGTTTTATTAGATTCTATGATAGAGATTCTTATAAGAATCGTATCACTTTTTATTAAAAACAAACAGGTTCAACTGATGTTATTCGGTTGAGTATGAGTAAATCGAAAGGGACCCTCATGGGAAGTCGTTTGGACGGGCCCCATTGTAGGTGAAAGGGTGCCCTATCAAATACGTTACCAGAAGATTTATACCATTAATTATTGTGTGAGGGAGTGTGTACATAAGAAAATAAAAAAATTTGAGTTCAACGCAAACGGCTAAGATTCCTCCTGCTCCATATATTCATCAAGCATAGAAAAATTTATTATAGTAATTCTTACATAAACTACCGCGAGTTTCGGTATGTTGGGAGATATTATTCCATTCATTATTTATTGCCGGACCTAAAGTATGTGTTGCATTCGCAGTTTAAAGAGTAATCGAAACCACATTCATTACGCCATAGAATATCTAACAGTTAAAGCTGAATCTTATTTGATCATGGCTTAATTTAATTGATTGTTTTACGTAATTTGCCAAGTAAAAAAATCAAATCTTATGTTATGGTTATGATTCAGCTCCCTGTAAAGAACGTAATAATTATTATTCTAGATAATTATTACGTTCTGTCTTTTCTTCGATCCACTGCTGTTTTTCATCCCCTATCATAAGTTGATCCACATCCAAAGATTTTTTACTTATCAAATCAGTTTTTATTCCATTCTTTCACCACTTAAGTGTTATAATCTCTTCGTATACGAAGAGATTATAACACTAATACAATCTTATTTAAGTGTTAATATTCTAATGGGAAGATATTTAACTCAATTTGGATTTGATAAAAAAAAAATATTGAATCAAGAATAATTTTCCAGAGAATTATTAATCAAAATCTTCAATAGAGAAGAAACATAATTTTTCATAAATCTCTCTCACGAGAGAGTTATAATTAGTTTCCCTATTCATTCCTACAAAAAAAAATATATATATATATTATTTAAGGTGATTTTTTTACGACAGCAGCTTCTTACTCACATTCCATTTCCGTGCCCCTAGTAGGTTTAGTTTTTCCAGCGATTGCAATGGCCCTTTTGTTCATATATATTGAGGAGGACGAGATTGTATAAAATTTGATCTAATATAATCTTAATATTTTTCTAGATTTGAGAATGAAAGAATGTCTTTATTTCTTGTTCAAAAAAGTATGGTAAAAACATTTTGAACGAATTTGAGGAATTTCTTGTTTCTTCATCCGCAACGAGTTCAAATTTATTTGGACCACCGTCTTTCAGGGAGAGCATACATCGGATATTAGTTCCTGTATGAAGAAACGAAAAGACTTTTCTTAAAAAAAAATCTCTCTGTAATAATAATAATATGATAAGAAAAGTCTTTTTTTATTGGTCGATATATATATATATATATATAAATATATATATATATATATATATATATAGTCGAGGAAAAATGAATGACCTCTAGAACAAGAAATTGAAATCTGCTATTTTGTCCTATCATTCCCGCTGTTTCTGTCTCATGACATTCAGCAAGATAAGATCCAGGAGACTCTGTTACGAATTGGCAATCCGAATGGCTTCGGGTGGAACCTATAGCAGGGTCTCGAAGAATAAGCAATTTTTGTCGGGCCCGCATTGTCTCGTTGGGTGCATTGGGATTCTTTCTGGTTGGAATCTCAAGTTATCTCGGTAAGGATCTGACACCTCTCTCCTCGTTATTATCTCAGCAAATTCTTTTTGTCCCACAAGGGATTGTAATGTGTTTCCACGGTATTGCAGGTCCGTTCTCCGGCCCCTATTTATGGTGTACCATTTCACGGAATGCAGGTAGTGGTTATAATCGATTTGACAAACGAGAAGGAGTTGTTTATCTTTCTCGTTGGGGATTTCCCGGAGAAAATCGTCGGATTCGTATTCGATTTTCCATGAAAGATATCCAAGCGATACGAGTGGAAGTTAAAGAAGGTATTTATCCTCGGCGTGCTCCCCACACGAAAGTAAAAGGTCAGCAGGATATTCCTTTGACTCGTACCGATGAACACTTAACCTTGGGAGATATGGAAGAAGAAGCTGCCGAGTCGGCTCGTTTCTTGCGCGTATCGATCGAGAGACTTGAAAATGAACCCCAGGATATTTTTTTAGTTGTTGAATAACAAATAATAAAAATGTAGAAAGATGAAATTTAGGGATTCAAAAAGTTCTTTCTTATGCGGTTCCCTCTTGTCGAAGTATAAGTAGCACTCACGAATTTGAAATCGGAAGTTCTTCAGTGGTTCTCAAATGTGCCTTCTCGTTCTTTAGAAGGAGCTTATAAAGCTAGCAAGCGAATACGGCATATCAAAAAAGATTATTTGTCCTATAAATGTTCGATTTTATATTCGAGACACCCTCGGCAAGCTATCGTTTCACATATGAATACGGAATTAAATAACTCCGTATTCATAATATATTGGAGTGTTTTAGAATGTAAAATTAGCATTCATTCACTAAATCTTTTGAATAAATTGAGATCGATTATATCAAAAGGATTTTATATTTTTATTGATCCACATTCGGTTTTCGTTGATCAACGGTTTTGCATTTTACCAGAATCAAATCTTTATAATATTTGGTCATACCCGTCGAATATTCCATTTTTCCTCTCTACTTCTCGAGAGCCAAGAGCTTCAAAAAAAATTAAGAAAACATTTGAAAAAAAAAGATTTTTTGATTATAGGAACTTTCAAAATAAAAATTATATTGTTTCAAGTGACTTATTTAGGAGAGAGCCGAATAAGATCGAACAAATGAATAGAAAATTAGCTTGGATTGAGGCAACTCCGAATGATCCAGATAATTGGAAACGATATTATTCCCTTCTTCCTTCCCTGCCCAAAATGGAGGATACCTCGGAAAAAAAATTATCCTTCTCGGAGTCAAAAGATTCGATAATCACCACGGTAGCTTATGAATCTATAGGTCTTGTACCTCGTTCCATAACTCGTACTTCATCTGGATTCCAAACAGGGTTGATAGGTCAGTCAAGTTCATTAGTACTTCATGAATTCCAATTGGCTAAGTATCAAACACTAGCCTCTCTACAATATATTGGATGTTCAATACTTATCCCTTGCGGAATTTCAATCTTCTTAAAAGGATGGTTTTTGGAACCTCGGATTGAAAATTGGTGGAATACTTACCAATCTCAGATTTTTACTAATTTTTTCCGGGAAGAGAGAGCCTTAGAGAGGCTCCGGGAAGTGGAAGAACTCCTTCGGTTAGATAAAATGATGTTAAATTCTCTAAAAGCTCAGTCACAAGATCTCAATATGAAGATTCATGAAAAAACAATTCAATTAGTAACGATGCACAATGAAGAGAGTATTCAGGCTATTCCGCATCCATTAACAGATATAATCTATTTTGCTACTCTAAGTGCCTTGCTCATTCTGGATAGAGAGAGGCTCGCTGTTCTCAATCCCTGGATTCAAGAATTATTTTATAGCTTGAGTGATACAATGAAAGCTTTCTCCATTCCTTTATTCACCGATCCACGTATTGGGTTCCATTCGCCTCATGGTTGGGAAATATACATAGATTCTTTTTTATCACATTTAGGATTCGCTCGTAACAAACATATAGTATCCCGCTTTGTTTCAACCTTTCCAGTCATTTCAGATACAGTTTTTAAACATTGGATTTCCCGTCATTCAAATCGTATATCTCCTTCGATCGTAGCCACTCATCATACAACGAATGAATAAAAAAGGTTGTTTTTATTATTGGTCTTACTTGAGAATAGTATTTTTTTTTTTTACCCCAGAACAGAATGAATTGCCGGCTATTTCCGTTTCGAATCAATTGAGAATAGAAGTATATATACACTTTTCATTTTCCACCTTTATTGTTACTATAATGGCGGAGTTGCGGGCACAGGTAGCTATTGTAACAACTGGGATGTTGAAGGCACCCAACTCGTGGAAATATTTAGAACAAATAATCGAACCATGCAGAAACAAATTACTTATGATTGGATGATAAAGTTGGTGACTCGATCGATTCCGATCTTGATCATAATGACTACAATAGCTTGGCCATCTATCCCGGAAGCATATCCAATTTTTGCACAGCAAAGTTACGAGAACCCTCGAGAGGCAACTGGACGTATTGTATGTGCCAATTGTTACTTAGCTGAAAAACCTGTGGATATCGAAGTTCCACAATCTGTACTCCCGGATACCGTATTTGAGGCAGTTGTTAAAATCCCTTATGATATGCAAATAAAACAAGTACTTGCTAATGGTAAGAAAGGGGCTTTGAACGTGGGAGCTGTTCTTATCTTACCTGAAGGATTTGAATTAGCTCCTCCTGATCGTATTCCCCCCGAGATTAAAGAAAAAATGGGTAATCTTTATTTTCAGACTTATCGTCCTGATAGAAAAAACATTCTGGTAATAGGTCCTGTTCCGGGTGGAAAATACAGTGAGATTGTGTTTCCCATTCTTTCACCAGACCCTGCTACTAATAAAGAAGCTTATTTTTTGAAATATCCTATATATGTGGGTGGCAATAGGGGAAGAGGACAAATTTATCCCGATGGGAGCAAAAGCAACAATACGGTTTATAATGCTTCAGCCACGGGTAAGGTAAGCAAAATATTACGTAGAGAGAAAGGTGGGTATGAAATAACGATTGAAAATACATTGGACAGCCGTCCGGTGGTTGATATTGTACCCCCAGGACCAGAACTCATTATTTCGGAAGGTGAATTAATTAAGATTGATCAACCATTAACTAATAATCCTAATGTAGGTGGTTTTGGTCAGGGAGATGCGGAAATAGTACTTCAGGATCCGTTACGTGCTCAAGGTCTTTTGTTATTCCTCGCATCGGTTGTTTTAGCACAGATATTCCTAGTACTCAAAAAGAAACAATTTGAAAAAGTCCAATTAGCTGAAATGAATTTTTAGGTTCAGTTTATATATTGTTCGAAACAAAGTTAACTGAAGCGCCTGATCAGTAGAATCCCCATTTCATTTCTTATATCGATTGCTAATGTGTAATGAGATCATCGATTTTAGTTTCTATACATTCGTATAATATGTATGGTAACGGTTTCTTCAGAGACTGAGAGTCAGTCTGGAATATCATTATCCCCTTCCTTTACTACTATAAATTGGGGATACCACATCAAAATATGTATTTCAGAAGGGGTGACTCAGCAAGCATTAAGACATAGCATATCAGCTTGCCGAATAGTCTTCTTTTATTCCCCATATATTCCTATTTTAGGTGCTATAAAAGAATCTTTCTTATCTATTTATTTATTTAGAATATCTCTCAAGATAAAATAAAATGGATCTAGAATATATATATATATATATATATATATATATATATATATATATATATATATATTTTTTTTAGATCAAAAAACTGTTTCTATTTCGGGGAACAACATATCATAAAGCTCTTCTATTTACTTGAAGAGAATGACCTTTGTTCTTACCAAAAATATAATATTCTGAAACAGATCCACAGACGTAACGTATGGAGGAGAGACGGACAAACCCTTAGAAATATCAACATCTTTTCCCCCCAAAAAATCGAAGTCGATTTTAATATTGAGGTACAGGAAGCCCGTGATCCTTTTGACCTTGTTCACCAATTACTAAGAGAATATGTTCTGCATATCCTTCTGAGAATTCTTCTAGCTTATCTTATAAAGAGTGGAAAACAGATGAATGGTATATAGAAAAGGCTTATGTTGTTTATTGCAGAAACACATGGGGTCCCAACTCCCTGGCTCGTTTCGAAGGTGTTCTTCTCCCCGGTCCGAATTACGCTCCAAATCCCATATTAAAAACATGGAATTTCCATAGCATAATCTCAGCCTTTACGAAAGTGAATAGTAATTCATCACATTCAATTTTTGGGAAAGGATAGTAATTTGTTGTTCTAGCAAGATTATTGATTTGTAAATTATTTTTATTTTCTTTTAATAAGATAAGAAAAACTTATGATAAATCGATCAAAAATTTAAGATGCTAAAAGATTTATCTGCATGATAAAAATGTCACTAAATGATGTGATGACATATTATCAATTGATTTTTTCTTTTATTTAAAATTATTAGATATATGGAATAATAAGATTCTCAAGAATCTTATTATATTTCGTTAATCTTTCTTATTTCTTATTGGAACCGGAAGACTCAATAAATGAATGAATTATTAATAAAACTTTGCCCATTTCAAGTTCCAAGTGAGCAAAGTTTTATTATCTATTGAGTCTGGGCGAACTAACCTACCCTTGCATTACAGTATTCCTTATACAGGTTCAGGTTTATTTATCCAGTCGATTCAATTATTACGGGGATGATCCTAATCCGGAGTATGGGCCATGAAAAGAAATACCTACTGGACCGATCACAGGGGTACCAACTACGGTACCTATTAGCCACAGGGGAATCCTTCCGGTGGTATTGGCCATTTATTCTACTCCCCTCACATTCCATTGGGTGGTCATGACTCCGAGACATGGACGGTCACGGACAATTAGAATCTTGGATCTTTCCGTATGAGGCAAGAAAGTTTATGCCGTTATTAATTAGAAAAGTGACTGGGAAATGGAACAGCAAGTACAAGGATTAGTAACAACCCCCAATAGAGGCTGGTACGATTTGATTCCACACTCTGTTTGTTCGGATTTGGTTGTGTCGTAGCTTCTTCACGCTCCAGATAAATAAGGTTGGTTTATCGTTGGATGGATTGCGTTGCTGATATTGATCCTGGGGAGAAAACCGTAGGTACAGCTAGTCCATGAACGGCCAGCCATCTAACTGTGAAAATTGGATAAGTTCTATCTATAGTCATTGATACCTCCTACAAAGATCTAGTAAATTCATCGACTTGTTCCAACGAATTGAAACGGCCGGTTATTAATGGAACCTCTTGTCGGCTCTCCGTAAAATACTCATTTGGCCGAGGACTCCCGAACACATCGTAAGCCAACCCTGTGCTGACGAATGACCAACCTGCAATGAACAAGGGAGGTATAGTAATGCTATGAATCACCCAGTACCGAATACTTGTAATAATGTCGGCGAAAGGGCGCTCTCCCGTATTCCCAGACATGGTTAGCTCCGTGTTATATATTCTTTGTAGACGCGAGGAGGAATTGATTCCATTATGGAGGATCGAAACCGGAAGATATGGAATCTACTGATATCTCCTTTAAACCTTGTTAGATTGTCAACCTTGTACCAAGGGTATCTTTGAAGCATACTGGACCAGTATAGCTAGCGTTCTTCCGACGCAGCAAGACAACTAACTTTCAATGGGAATAAAGGAAAGGAAAAAGAAAGAATAAGATTGAATAATTTGGTCATTTTATTAGCACTGTTTGACTAACTTAATCAATATTCAATAAACCCAGTGACTTGAGATCATTTTGCGTGACCTGACCTCAGATGAGAAGATTTTGAACGTAAAGAACCTATATGAATGTTTAAATACTGGAACCATTGGACGTATGGGTCACAGAGGGAAAAACCACTACAACGGATTACTATGGTTTTAGCGGTTACGAACAAATGTAAAGCCAGCCTTTTGAGATTGATGCAGCTCCAGGAGAAAGAGTGGGAGTGTTATAGCCCGTGTAGAATATGGGACTCCTGTGCGCGCTATGTTCACTCCACATGGATTTGGGTCGCACGGATTACACAGAGAATATGATTACCGATGTGGCACAGGTGAATAGAGAGCGAATATTTATCCTACGAACAAAAAAATATTCTTCGGCCGATTCCCAATGCAATAGTTTCTTCAAATAAGGAAGACCGAGTAAAGAATAGAGATTATTAAAATTAGTTAGATTAAAGATCTGTGAAACTTTGAGTCATTATGAGTTAGTTTACAGAAAGTAACATTCCCGCGATCCCGAGCCTCACATTAATGGCTTACCCTTACTGGGTATTCGTCTAGAGGTAAATACAAACGAAGATATTTATGATTAGGTGGATATCGAATTCCTGCATCCCAACATGAGATGGATAAAACTTTTCCTACGACTGTATAAGATTTTTGTTTCCTCATAGTTTGTGAAGCAATATCGATAGCATAGGGATAGGAATTAATTATTTTGGAGAAACTGTAAAAATAGTTGGATCGAAAGGAATTCGTAATAGAGTAGTATCATCATGGGTTTAAAGGAAAAAAGTTCCAAAAAGTCTTTATTGTTGGAGATAATGAATGTAAGAATTATTCTCTTTAGGGTCGAATACAAACAAGGGGAAAATGTACAATGTGGAATGGCGGTTGGGACTGCGAAATCCCATACTCGATTCAAAGCACAAGTCTATATTCCCTTCCTTGGAAGGAACAAACAAAAATTTCCTCCCCCCAGAACATCCTCCAAAATTTATGTTCGTATTACTGATGCAATTGATAAGATTGAATCATTTCAATACTATGTAATTCTGGCGAAAGAAATACAAATAGTAATGCTAGGTGATCGGATGAGAATATTCACTTTAATTGAACCTTTAAAACGAAAATAAAAGCGTTTCGCTATTCGTTGTGGAGATCATACAGTAGGAACTTGCGCGATTTCCGAGTCGTTTTATCAATTCACGGACTGGAAATCGATACGAATATGAAAAGTGATTTAGAATAACGATTATTTGAATATAGTTCTTCCTTTTTTACTTATGAAAAAGTATTTTTTATATCCCTCATTCCCAATCATATATTCTTCATATTCTTATTATGCGAGGGTAATGACGAATATAAGAAAGAATCTCGTTTCAATTGGATATTTTGTACTTCGAATTAATCTTTATTTTTTTGGTCATAAAGAGATTTAGGTAATTACTCTACAAGGGTGTATACTAAATTCGTTATCACCATTCAAAGTTTTTTCTATGTCTATTATACCTAGCTACTTCGTATTCCTATTGGCTGCTCTAACTCCAGCTTTAGTTCCACTTACTGGCTCAAATAAGATAAAACTTATCTAGAAAATAATGACGGGGAAAATCAAGGAAAATTTTCTGCCAGATGATGGTTATTGAGATTCACAGCAAACTTGGGTACTATCTAAGTTAGATATTGTCTTCGTTAACTCAGAAAGAAACGGTTGAAGCTTTGCCATCCGGAATCGTATCAGGTTCGATTCCAACAACTTCAGCTGGATTATTTGTAACTGCATATTCACAATACTGACGTGGTGATCAATTGGATCTTTGACCGAGGATTGGATTACGTTTAGCATCCCACACTTGCCTCCCTTCTTAGGGAGGTCAAATTGATCAATAAATTTTGCTGTTTTATCAATGAATCTAATTGAGTTCAAAATTTGATTATGGAAAAGGAAAAAACACATCAAATTCAATTTTATTATCAAATTCAATTTTATTATCAAAATCACGCTCTGTAGGATTTGAACCTACGACATCAGGTTTTGGAGACCTACGTTCTACCGAACTGAACTAAGAGCGCTTTTTTCGCATCACATAGGAGGTCGTGGATAGAGAGATAATCTTCTTTTATTCTCTCCTATTTCTTGAATACTTATTGCTTGTATTCCGCGAATACCTATTCGTTCGAAGATCTCTCATACGTATGAGATTCGGGTTAGGGATGACAGGATTCGAACCTGCGACATTTTGTACCCAAAACAAACGCGCTACCGAGCTGCGCTACATCCCTCCCAACTTTCATACAAGATGGATTGTACTTTATTTAAATACTTTATTTAAAGCCTCTTGCCTACATCGTCCCATCCCTATTTCCTCATCGTCCTTTCCTGTATCGCAATTCGTTATGGAATAATTCTAATAATTTAACTGTTTTTTTTTTATTTTTTTTTTTGGGGGGGGGGGATTCTTAAAAACAAGGGAATCTTATATACAAGAACATTGAAATTGAAACTTTTGTATTTCCCCTATGAAAAGATTTGTGACTTGTTCAATAAAATCCTTTTTGATGAGGGATACTATACTGGAGAACAACCATTCATCGTAAATAATTATTATTCTTGGAATTCGAATAATTAAGTGATGAGATGATCGTATTTGATACTATTTATTCATTTATTTATTTAATAGTAGATAGAAATTCAAATAAATTATTATATATTTTTTACTGATTTATCGAGGTAGAATGGAAATAGTAACGTACACAAGAAAGAATTTAATAAAATTAATTACTAATAAATCACTTAAGAAGTCTCAAAGTAAAAAAGAATAGATTTCGCTTATTTCTATTGCTCTGTCATTACTTACTTATATGAACCTTCGTAGAAAAATGAAAATTTCAACAAAAAATTTAGTAAGAATCCTTTCAATCCAGTTTATGAAAGCCGGAAGAAAGTGATTTAGGGGGAGGAACTTGCAATGCAAGATGTAAAAACATATCTTTCCACAGCGCCTGTTGTAGCTACGTTGTGGTTCGGATCTTCAGCTGGTTTATCGACAGAGATTAATCGTTCTTCCCCGGATGCTTTAGTTCTTCCTCTTCCCCAAGGATAGTATACCCTTTTACCATTTCGAGTTTGACCACTTTTTGAGTTAACCTATTGGTTGGAAACTCCCAAATAAATATTTGAATTAAGTCTTATCGAAGAATCAAGTTCCAATGGGAAAAAGATGAGCTTGAAAATTTGACTTCATCGAAAAAATAGAGAATCTTATTGAATATCTCTAATAATGAAAAATTTTTTCTTAAAATTTTTCATTATTAGATTTTTCGCCATAAGATCAGAAACTCATTTGTCTTTTCAAGATTCAAAAAATTATGGCTGAGAGTAAAAATGTGAGAGTAACAATTACTTCAGAATGTACTAGTTGTGTCCGAAACGGTAATGAAAAACATTCAGGTGTTTCCAGATATACTACTCGGAAAAATCGTCGCAATACGCCTACTCGAATGGAATTGAAAAAGTTTTGTCCTTATTGTTATCAACATACTATTCACAAAGAAATAGGAAAATAAGCAGTATTGGGGAGGTTCGTGAAACAAACCATGGGCAAATCCGAGCGATCTTCTCGTAAACGTTCGCCACCAATTAGATCAGGAGAAACTGTTGATTATAAGAATATAAGTTTACTTTGCGGATTTATTAGCAAGCGGGGAAAAATCTTATCTAAACGAATGAATAGATTAACCTCGAAACAACAACGTTTAATGACTATTGCTGTTAAACGAGCTCGTATTTTAGCTTTGTTACCTTTTGTCAATAACGAAAGTTAATTGGATATTATTAATAATAAATCTCATTAATTAAGATGAAATCGAAATAGGTCACATAAGGAAAAAGATCTCGATTCTCTTATGGAAAAGAGGGGATCTTGACTTTATCTATCTATTTATTCATTCCCGAGATTTAGTAATTCTCTCGATGTTTATACCTCCCCGGAGTGAATCAATCCCCGGAGAGGTTTTTATACCTTATCCCCCTATCTATTATTCGTTAACCTCTCTCAAAATTGTGGAAGAGCTACTAATATCCAATATAGCTATCTGCGCGAGTATTTTACGATTCAAAAAAACCTGGTTTTTGTATGAATGTTGAATAGATTTAGTATAAGAAACTCCATTGTTTCGGGCTGCTGCATTGATCCGGGTAATCCATAGACGACGAAAATCTCTTTTTCGTTTACTTTTATCTCGATGGGGAGAAACTAAAGCCTTTATTACTTGCTGTTTACCGGTTCGAAAGATTCTCGAATGAGCTCCTCGAAACCCTGATGTGAGTTGAATAATATCTTTCCGGTGTTTCCGAGCCACGTAGCCACGTTTAACTCTAGTCGTTGTTGCTTACTATATAAAAAATCACTGAATATTTAAATGAAGAATGAATGTAAAAATTCTTATATTTGAATATTCTTTATAATAGATTTTGCTCTGTTGATAAATAGGAGCAAAGAATGGATATGGTTGAGTTGATTAAAACACCCGTTTCGTTGTGATTATCACAATATTATGGCGATTAAAGAAATATTATTGAAATTACCATTGTATTTTTCGGATGTACATCGAATAGGATGCTATTCGATAGAATGGCATCTTTTACATAAGGTCCGCTTTCTCTTTACTATCCTTCATGGAATGAGACCACCGATCTTTCTGATGTAGGGAATAAAGATTCCCATGGCTTTTGCTACTTCAACCTTCCTATCCACGAATTTTTTGGATTGGGCATCTGCTCAGTGAGCAAGGGATGGGACCTTGAACTGAGAAAAATCCGGGATTCCATCGTTTCTATAGTTTCTCCTTAAACGGTGGGGTACCCCCTATACGCCGGAGCCTCTTATTTCTCAAAACGAAATGAGAATGTTACCAGTGACTCGTATAGTTTTTGATCCCCAGCTCTACCCGATTCATCGAGCAAAAAAAGTCTTCTTACAATAAGACTTATCCATACAATAACGGCGTGTGATCGTGAGGGTTGGCTGGGCAGCTTACCTTGTAAGTCCGTTTTTGCGGCGATATAAGCATCATGCTTTTCGAATTGCATTTTCTTCCTCGCTCAATGGATTGATGACCATTCGCTATCATTGAGAAATTGCTTTTCATCCTGCATCGGGGTGATCGGATTTGCACCAATAGAAACCATAAATTTCATCCCCAATATTGGTGGATGATAGATCTGTACTTACTATAGTGAGGGGATTCTCCTGCCATATCGATCCCCCTGCACCTCGAGCTTCTGATCTAAACGAGTCGCACATACACCCTGGTACATACTCCTCTACGCTGAGGACATCCTCGAAGGGCAGGGGATTTTGTTCTATCTACTATTGGCTGTCTTCGATTCCTAATGAGTTGTTGAATAGTAGGCATTCTTAGTGCAGTACGCAGAATTTACTAGTTCGGATTGATCCTAACCCTAAGAGTTTATTATGAGATTCAAAAACTAATCCTTAGAAGTTTCTTTTTATTCTCTTGAAAGTGAAAGAAACTTCTAGAAAGATCGGAACTAAATCGAAACTTTATGACTCTCTTATTATATTTCGTATTAATAAATCTTATAATTTGTCGATTTTTCATTTATAGGATTTATTTATCATATGCAAGCAAGCTATTGTTCCTACTTATGGATCCGTCACACCGATCACTTTTATATTTACCATAAGCAGGGAATTTATTTTCTTCTCGAAAATTCTAGTTAATTTTTTTTAATCAGCTATTAATTAGAGAGTTCGAAGAAGTTTCTACAGCTATAGGATCAGTAATGCCATAAACTTTAGCTTCTTCCGCTGACATAAAAACATCTCTTTCCATATCTTCAGAGACTACCCATAAAGGTTTTCCTGTTCTTTGTACATAAATTTTAGTAACGCAGTCGCGAAGTTTCAACATCTCTTCTGCTTCCACAAGACATTCTCCCGCTTGTCCATCATAGAAAGAACTACCGGGTTGATGAATCATCACCCTATTAATAAATGCTTATTTACTTTTTATTCTTTCTTCCTCTATTCGAGAAAGACTTGATTTAATGAACCGTACAAGCATTTTTGGTGCATACAGCTCCATAATAGATTGAACAATTTTTTATATAATTCGTCATAATAAATAACAATAATATTATTGTTATTTATTATACAATATTAGATAGTAAATATTCTGGATATCGAAGATAGATGAATAAGATAATCTATGTACCATCTTTTTCTTTCAGAAAAGGAAGATACTGTGATGGTTCCATTGCTCCATACATTCCCTCATTCAGCAATCCCAAAGTTTCTTTTATCGATGTTATATGGCCATATTTCCTTTTTCTCCAATATTATTCCGGGAGTTTACGACGCTGGAATAGACCCCAGGAGATATAGGATCAAATTGATCGGAGAATAAAAAAAAAGCCACGGTTGTGTTTACTATCCCGATACTTCAAGTTTTCTTTATTACAGTTGTATCAAGTTTCGTATGCCATGCTATTATTACCCTCCATTCGTTGGCGCAGGCATAGTTAGTTTTTTCTTCACATCCTTTTTCTATCCATCAAACAAAGACTCATTGGCGCGGAGCGTGGGGTAGCGCTATACGTTTAGTAATTTCTCCTCCAGCTAAAATGAAAGATCCCATTGAAGCAGCTAATCCCACACAGATAGTGTTTACATTTGGTATTATATATTGCATAATATCATAGACAGATATTCCTGCTAATACCGCTCCGCCAGGAGAATTAATATATAAATAAATATCCTTACTCTGATCTTCTCCATTCAGGTACATCAGAATACAAATAGTTTGATTTGCAATTTCATCATCTATGTGCTGGCCCAAAAACAACAATCTTTCTCGATAAAGTCGGTTGATTAGGATAGATTTATAGCTTTTCTTCCTTTGGAACCGCACACGCACTTTTAAGTGCATACGGCTCGAGCAGTTGAAAAAGTTAGGTATTTCTTTCTTCCGATACCCATCTTCTAAAAAAACCTTTTAGTTAGATAAAAAAAAATCTTTCTTTCATCTCAAAGGATGAGTCTTACCACTTCCAGTTCAAGTTTGTCTTTGTTTCCAAAGTGTCACATTTTCAACTTATTGAACTACCTATTAACTGATGTCCAATTCAATGATTTTATTTTCAGCAGAATTCCCTTGTTTTCAAATAGATTCTTAATAAGATCCTTGGGTTTATGCTCCACTTCGGGGAAATATCTATCCGACTGTTACTCGCACATATGGAGCAAGTAGATCTACTGCCATTTTTCCACTCTATTTATTCTTACTTCTGCTAGAAATGCTTGTCCATATCATTTCATCATGATCAATCAAGAATGATTAATCTTTGATCAGTTGTTTGTTTCGTTGAACGAAGCCTGAATACTCTTTATTAGTTTTGGCTAGCCATAGATTATCATGATTGATAAATATTTTTTTTTTTTTTTTCGTGAGAGATCTCACGCTTTAGATTACTGAGCATTTAGTCAATCTTAAGTGAGATAGAAGCATCTCAATCGGAAGGAATGACGGGAAGATTCCGTATAATCGAATATTTCAAACAAGTCGCACTGTACGTCAATCCAAACTATATCTTCCTCTCCGAAGATTCGAAGGGATACTTTCGGAACACCAATGGGCATTTCTTGGGGACCAAATATTATATTGCCCCCCAATACGAGAGCATAATTGATCGGGAAAAAAGATTGTATCAATTATATAGACCTACAGAATCTCTAGTGATTCCACCAATAGGCGTAGTAAATCATATTATAGTTCCGTTTCATACACATGATATGATTGATACACAAGGCGAAAGCGGCATGGACCAATGCATACCGATGAAATAAATCAAAAACCAAATATTGGATATTGGGTCTACTTTTTCCGAGCATGAACCTGATGCGATGGAGAGATAACAATTACTAAAATCCTTCCGAAGGAGAGATTACAGGATTTTCTATGATAATTCTCTCAATCATGGATCTGTATCAACAACTGGAAGGAAAAAATGGAACAGAACAGTCAATATGATGAATTGGATAGGGGTACGAAGGATGGAAAATCATAACATAATAAATTATTTTTTCTAATATTTGGCAAGTAAGTTAGTTATTTCAGAGCTTTCTCGGGACCCCTTAACTTAATGAGAAGCATCTAACAATGTAATACCTTAGAAGTTAGAAGCTCAGGTTTCATTTGTTCCTTATGATTGTTCAATAAAATAGACTTTGATGCCAATGAATAAGAAAACTGATTCATCTATCAAATATATATATATATATATTTGATTTTATAAATCAATAAAAAAATTTGATATAGATTGTAAAAGATAGTAACTCATATGGATATGGATAGATGAAAAAATTGAACCTCTGTTTGAGTCTCCGTTCGAATAACCAATCCATTGGAGTATACTTTACCTAATTACACACATAGAGTATATAATAACATTACGCTCCTCGATTTAGTCAAGCACGATATTGAACCCTATTCTAAACTATGCGTCATCCATTATTTGAATCACTCTGATGTTTGATGGGACCAATATATTCATTGTTATGCTGAATCAAGAGATGCTAAACTATTCCTGCTCCTCTTCATTGTGAGAAAGAAGGGAATTGGTATCTCAATATCTCATCACGTATAACTGTAAATAGATGTGAATCCCTGTATGATTGGATAAGGTTTTAGCATCGTATAACAGCCCTTGAATGCAATAAAGTTACGTAGTGTCTACTCCCCTTTGAGAAAGGGGTATATGCATGGGTCCGCCTTGGTACCGTGTCCATACCGTTGTATCAAATGATCCTGGCCGTTCAATTGCTGTACATATAATGCACACAGCGTTAGTTTCTGGTTGGGCTGGTTCAATGGCTTTGTATGAGTTAGCAGTTTTTGATCCATCCGATCCTGTTCTTGATCCCATGTGGAGACAGGGCATGTTCGTTATCCCTTTCATGACTCGTTTAGGAATAACGAAGTCATGGGGTGGTTGGAGTATCACCGGAGAAACTGTAACTAATGCAGGTATTTGGAGTTATGAAGGCGTGGCTGCTGCGCATATTGTGTTATCTGGCTTGTTATTCTTATCAGCTATTTGGCATTGGGTATATTGGGATCTAGAAATATTTACTGACGAACGTACGGGAGCACTTACTATAGATTTGCCTAAGGTCTTCGGAGTTCATTTATTCCTTTCAGGAGTACTTTGTTTCGGATTCGGAGCATTTCACGTAACAGGTTTGTTCGGTCCCGGAATATGGGTGTCTGATCCCTATGGGTTGACTGGAGAAGCACAACCTGTAGCTCCAGTGTGGGGAGCCGAAGGATTCGACCCCTTCGTTCCAGGAGGAATAGCTTCTCATCATATTGCAGCAGGTATTCTAGGTATATTAGCAGGTCTATTCTACCTTAGTGTTCGTCCTCCCCAACGATTATACAAAGGATTACGTATGGGGAATGTTGAAACTGTTTTATCCAGCAGTATTGCTGCCGTGTTTTTTGCAGCCTTTGTTGCTGCCGGAACCATGTGGTATGGCTCCGCGACCACTCCAATAGAATTATTCGGTCCTACTCGTTATCAATGGGATCAAGGATTCTTTCAACAAGAGATAGATCGGAGGATTCGATCCAGCAGGGCCGAAAATCTTAGTTTATCAGAAGCTTGGTCCAAAATTCCAGAAAAATTAGCTTTTTATGATTATATTGGTAATAATCCAGCGAAAGGGGGATTATTCAGAGCGGGTGCGATGGACAATGGGGATGGAATAGCTGTTGGTTGGTTAGGTCACGCTGTCTTCAGGGATAAAGAAGGACATGAGCTTTTCGTACGTCGTATGCCTACTTTCTTCGAAACCTTTCCAGTAGTTTTGGTGGATGGGGAGGGAATTGCGAGAGCCGATGTTCCCTTCAGGAGGGCAGAATCAAAGTATAGCATTGAACAAGTAGGTGTAACTGTTGAGTTTTACGGTGGTGAACTCGATGGGGTTAGTTTTAGTGATCCCGCTACAGTGAAAAAATATGCTAGACGTGCTCAATTAGGTGAGATTTCTGAATTTGATCGTGCTACTCTAAAGTCTGATGGTGTTTTTCGTAGTAGTCCAAGAGGTTGGTTTACTTTCGGTCACGCTACATTTGCTCTTCTTTTCTTCTTCGGACATATTTGGCATGGTGCTAGAACCTTGTTCAGAGATGTTTTTGCTGGTATTGATCCTGATTTAGATGCTCAAGTTGAATTCGGAGCATTCCAAAAACTAGGAGATCCAACTACCAAAAGACAAGTAGTATAACATCAATCCAAAAATATATATATATCGTTTTCAAAATTAAATCTATCTAATCTATATAGATTAGATAGATTTAATTTCTATATCTTTAAGTAGTACGAAAGTTATCCCTATACTCCCTCACCCATACAATCGAATCTACGGAAGCATTGGTTCATACATCCTTGCCGGTAAGTACTTCAGGAATAATATTTTTTGCTATTTTCTTCCGGGAGCCACCTAAAGTTCCAAGTAAAGGGAAAAAATGATTTTTGGATCATCAAGAGGGTGATCCGGGATGAACAATTAATGACCTTCCCTAAAGACTGAGGGAAGGTCACTTAGGCTAATCTTCATGCTCCTCAAAAGGATCTCTAAGTTCTTTGGAGGGTTGCCCAAAGGCAGTATACGAAGCGTGACCGGTGAAGCTGACAAGTGAACGAGATATGGAGATAGCGACCAAGGTTGCAGTTTCCATTGCTAAGTAATCCCGAGATAATGGTTTGTTTCCGTTTCCAATATAATAGTACATAAAGTTAACAAATCTCAACTAATGTAATAAGTTTTACGGCTACAAAGATTATTGATGGTATTCCCAGGATCAAACCGCAACGAACCAGTGTAGGAAGTTCATCAAAACCACTTAATTCGGAATATGGTAAAGTGGCTCCTGGATGGGGAACCACTCCCATTATGGGTGTCGCAATGGCCCTATTTGCAGTCTCTCCAGTTATTATATTGGAACTTTATAATTCCCCCGTTTCATTGGATGGGATTCCGGTGAGTTGGTAATGAACAAAAACTAAAGAGTCTTTCCCCCCCAACAAATATTCCAATCTAGTGAAATAGAAAAATTTATAAATCTTCTGTTTCATTAGATTTAATGGTTTGCTTAGGGTCCGTAGGTTAGCTCTCCTCTCCATGGTAGTTCAATCGTGTGATTCTCCAATTAGGAGATCTTTGGAATACGGGTGTGCGACTCGTCCGAATTAATCATTGATAGTACAAAGTAATTTGTCATCTTTCTCACAGAATGATCCTACCTTGCTGGATACCAATTGAATAGTTAGCATCTGAAGCGCGGGGCTCACGAAGGCATTAGTTCAATAGGAAGATTTAAACCATGATTAATTTATGTATATCCGCTATTCAAGCTTCGTTACCAAACTTTCAATAACTTGAAAAATTTGTTGACTAGAAATTCTACGATATATTTTTCACAACTGCATACTTGGGAAATGAGAGAACATTCCCATTTTATAAGCATATTTTATCAAGTTGGTGACGATAGAGAAGCTTCTTACCCATCGTACCTCCTCTAAAAAAAAGAGTCTATCGGAGTTAGTAGGAATCTAAGGTTTTTGAATATCCATCAAGGTTTCAACGAGATAATCTTCAGAATTTATTTTATATCACTGTTTTTTCAATATATATTGATGATAGGAGAAAAGATTGTTCAAAAGGCCAACAATATTCATTCGTTTTGGAGGGAAAAAAGAGCCGACTTGGGATCAAGGCAATAAAATGTTATGAAAAAGATTAGGTTCTACCTTTTTTTGGGGGGAGTTTTTATTGAAATAATTAATGAAAAGATTTCGTATCATTTTTTTGCTCAAGCCGTATGAAGGGAAATCCCCATGTACGGTTTTCAGAGGGGGGAGCGTATGAAATAAAAGTTCACCCATCTCAATAAAGTATATGATTGGTTTGAGGAGCGTCTTGAGATTCAGGCGATTGCGGATGATATTACTAGTAAATATGTTCCTCCCCATGTCAATACATTTTATTGTCTAGGGGGAATTACCCTGACTTGCTTCTTAGTACAAGTAGCCACTGGTTTTGCTATGACTTTCCACTATCGCCCGACCGTTACAGAAGCTTTTAGCTCTGTTCAATATATAATGACTGAAGTCAACTTTGGTTGGTCAATTCGATCAGTCCATCGATGGTCGGCAAGTATGATGGTTCCAATGATGATTTTGCACGTATTTCGCGTTTATCTCACGGGGGGATTCAAGAAACCTCGTGAATTAACTTGGGTTACAGGTGTAATTTTAGCCGTATTAACCGTATCTTTTGGTGTAACTGGTTATTCTCTGCCCTGGGATCAAATTGGTTATTGGGCTGTCAAGATTGTAACTGGTGTACCTGAAGCTATTCCTGCAATAGGATCTCCCTTGGTAGAGTTATTACGCGGGAGTGCCAGTGTAGGTCAATCCACATTGACTCGTTTTTATAGTTTACACACTTTTGTATTACCTCTTCTTACTGCTGTATCTATGCCGATGCACTTTCCAATGATTCGTAAGCAAGGTATCTCAGGTCCTTTACGAGCGGGAAGAAACGCAATAGGGTAGGGATTAATATTCATATTATCTCAACAACTTAACTTTCATTAAATTATTCCATTGCCATAGACATTCTTTATAAACAATAAAGAATATCTCATGGATTTTGTTTTCTATTTCGAAGTATTACTGGGTTAAGACCAATGAATAGTCGAAAATAGATTCTTTTCAGAGAGAAGATGGATTACGGGAGTGTGTGACTTGAATTATTCAACTTCGGCTATGCAGATATTCCATTGAATCTGTCACATCGACATCCAATGAGAAAATGTGTCTCTATCCCGATCTCGCTCCTACTTGTAGGAGGGTTAAAACTCGGGTACAAAAATCTCGTTGGTTTTGGAAAGAGAATCATTTCCATGATCGAATTATAATCTCAAATAGGCTTCGCAAAATCCAGTAAGTTAAAGTGAGATATATTTATTCTTCCTTGGGAGAAAAGGAATATGGTGAAGAAATGCATTCACTTCCCTTGCATCTCAATCAAAATAATACCATCGGAGTGAAAGGGAGATCCAAAGAAAAAACGGATAGATAAGCCGGAGTGTTAACAAGTTAATACTATTACGTTCCAAAACCTTGTTCCTCCGTGGAAAAGAAAATGACTCATAAGGAATAAGATTGTCCGAAAAGCATATTGATGATCATAATGCCCAAATTTTATGGCCCACTTGGACAATGAGCATTTAATTCAAAATTAAAATGGGGTTTGAAAAGAATCCCTAAAATAAAGCATTAGAGATCATATAATATTTTTATGTATCCTAAAAAGAAAAAAAAAATATTCTAGTTATTGCTTGAGCCGGATGAGAAAAATCTCTCATGTCCGATTCTATGGGAAGAAGAATAGATCCAAATTTGCCTATCCCGATAACAAAAAAACCTGACTTAAGTGATCCTGTATTGAGAGCTAAATTGGCTAAAGGTATGGGACATAATTATTATGGAGAACCCGCTTGGCCTAACGATCTTTTATATATTTTTCCGGTAGTGATCTTAGGTACCATTGCATGTACTGTAGGTTCAGCAGTCCCAGAACCCTCAATGATCGGTGAACCTGCAAATCCATTTGCAACTCCCTTGGAAATATTGCCTGAATGGTATTTCTTTCCGGTATTTCAAATACTCCGTACAGTGCCTAATAAATTATTGGGCGTTCTTTTAATGGCCGCAGTACCCGCAGGATCATCGACAGTACCCTTTCCAGAAAATGTTAATAAATTTCAGAATCCATTTCGTCGTCCGGTAGCTACAACAGTTTTTCCAATTGGTACTGCAGTAGCTCTTTGGTTGGGTATTGGGGCAGCTTTACCCATTGATAAATCTCTAACCTCAGGTCTTTTCCAAGATCAATCATTCGATTCAAGATTAATTACTTGATTTGATTGTTCGATTTTCCCTTGTAGAAGAATTTTTTTCCTTCTAGTCTCATATCCAGGGAGGACTTGCTTCAAAGCAAATAATCCCTAGATATATCAAAGATTCAATAAATTCCAATTATAAGAAATATAAGTTTTTTTAATAAATTCAAATGGAGTGATTTCGATTATTCCATTTGATCTTTCTCACTATGATTTGAATCCAACTGTAGTTTGTTTTTCTTCGAAAGAGAAACATGAATGAGTTTATTTATTGAACTTCAAGTTTTCCTAGGTAAACTTATTCCAAAACGTTTCCACAAAGCTTCCAATACTTGTTCAACAGATTTGATTCCAAAATTCTTAATTTTCATTAGATCATCTTGGCTATAATCTAGAAGGTCTGATATCGTATGTACATTAATTCTTTTAAGACAGTTATAAGCTCTCGGGGGTAATTCCAATTGGTCGATAAAGATATGTCTGAAAGTAACTTCTTTTGCCATCTGATCTACCTGAATCGACATAGGAGGAAGAACGGAACAAGACAACGCATTAGATTCATTTATATTCCCCATTCCATAAATCTTTTCCCCGTTTTCCGCATGTAAAAAAGGAATAAATAAGTTGATCAAACTTCGAGAAGCTTCATAAATTGCTTCTCTGGGAGTGATACTCCCATTGGTCCATATCTCGAGCAAAAGCATCTCTTTCATTATTTTCTTGTCGTGGCTTTCGAAACAATGAATACTATAATTCACATTTCGAATAGGCATAAATACAGCATTCAGAGGAAAATTTCCATCTTGAGATTTTACTATATTTTGTCTACGATATCCACGATCTCTTTCAATTCTCAATTCAATATTCAAATGAATCTTTTTAGTAAGAGTGGCTATATGTTATGCAGGATCAATTATTTCAATAGAAGGTGGTAATATAATATCTTGAGCAGTTATCTCTCCGGGTCCAATGATAGATATATATGCTTTTTGAATTTCAGAAGAATTGCTTCTAAGCACAATCTCTTTTAAATTAATTAAAGTATCATGTACTGATTCTTGAATACCTACTACTGTAGAATATTCATGGATTATTTTTTCAAATTTTGCAGAAGTGATACATGTTCCTTCCAATTCCCCGAGTGATGCTCTGCGCATGGCGATTCCTAGAGTATTAGCTTGACCAATTCCAAGTGGGGATATAATGAAACGACTATGATGAAGACGCTCATTTTCAATTTTAGATTCGATGCACTTCCAATATGCAGATTTAGCAGATAGCGGTACTTTATTCGTACTATTCACAATCGCTGTTCCTTCAATATTATATACATCTCTTTTTAGGAGGTCTACATCCGTTATGGGGCATAGGGGTTATGTCACGTACGAGACTCAGTGCCGAACCACTTCCACAAATAGCTCGTAATGCTGTATCTCTTCCCGGACCCGGACCAGTTACCACGACTTCTGCTTGTCCCATACCCCGATCAATCAACGTACGAATAGCATTTTCCGCTGCAGTCTGAGCGGCAAATGGTGTACTTTTTTTTGCACCCTTGAATCCACAGGCACCGGCGGAGGACCAAGAAACAACTTGTCCTCTCACATCCGTAACAGTAACAATGGTATTATTAAAACTTGCTCGAATGTGAATAACACCCTTGGGTATTCTCCCACGTTTACCTCCACGTAGATTACTAATCTTTCTAATAAGTCTTGGCGTTGTTCCCATTTCCATGTATGAGAATAATAGTTATTATATGGGATTGGAAGTGATTTATACAGAGTAATTGTATATGATTCAAAAGATTAAGAGAAAAATAAAAATTTTGTTTTGTGCGGAAAGATAAATAAAGATGATTATCCTTGCCTTTGCTTGTGCTTCGGATCGGAACAAACCACCATGATTCGTCCTCGTCTACGAATTAGTCGACGATTTTCACAAATTTTACGAACAGAAGCACGAATTTTCATGTTTGTAGTCCTTATTTCGATATAATCACTGATATAGAGAATGCAGATTTTGTTCGTTATGACAATTTATTTCCTTTCGTTTATTATTCTCTATATCCAATATTACAAAAAAAATTCAAGAGGACCTGATCATTCAATGATGTCTATAGATTATACGTCCTTTGTTTGAATCATAAATAAAGACTGGATTCCATTTTCACTCTATTCCTGATAATATTCATATAGAATTATGTCTAATCTTTTTTGGAACATGAGTTGAAACTTTACATCCATTATATGAACAGACTCGGAACATGGCATCGGGAAGTGATTCAGTAACTACAACTCTATGTCAACCAAACTCTGTTTCTTCATCAAAAGGAAAATCTTTTTTCGAATTAACTAATATAAATTTATAAAGTATTAGTTAGTTCTTATTTGATAAAAGAGATTTACCATATGGAATAATGAATTAAAGATGTGGATGAGTTACCATACATAACGTAGTATCTCTCCCCCAATTTGCCTCTGTCGAGCTTCTCGATCTGTCATAATTCCGCGGGAAGTAGAAAGAATTGCCATTCCCGTTCCACCCGAGACTTCAGGAATCTCCCTATAGTTAGAATATATTCTTAAGCCGGGTCTGCTAATACATCTCAAAGCAGTTATGTATGGTTTTTTCTTCCCCCCCTGATATCCCAGGGTTAGAACTAAAAAACAGTTGTTTGTACCTTCCCGATGTTCACCAAGGTTTTCCACAGAACCTTCTTGTAAAGGAATTCTTCCAATGTTTCTAGTGATATTAGTAGCTGGTACTCGAACCGTTTCTACCTTCCTTAGGTTAGCATTCCCTATAGAGGTAATCATATTAGCAATGGTGTCGTTACCCGTGAAAACTGGTTATTATTGATATGAATAAACATTTTAGTTTAATAAGTCTTTTTGAAGGAATATGCTATGCCCGAAGCACAATCTCTAAATTGATTAAAAAAAAAAAAAATACATATATTTTTCTTTCTCCATCAAGTAATAGGAGACACAATAAAATAACTAATCAAGCAGTTGGAATATCTTAGAAAATTCCATTTTTTCGAGAGTAACTTCGGTTCATGGTTCGAAAGATAAATTGGCGGCTGGCGATAACTCAACCATATATTATTATTATTATTATTATATACATTATATTATTCCAGTTTTTGATTATCGAAACCATTCAAATATTGTTTATTGTAGAACTATATGATCTTTTGTTATTCGTGATACTTCGGGAGCTAATGAAACTATTTGAGTAGAATTAAATTCTCTTAATTCTCGGGCAATCGGACCAAAAACTCGAGTTCCTTTTGGATTCCCCTCCTTATTGATGACAACTGCTGCGTTGTCATCAAATCGTATAATCATTCCATTGTCACGTTTGAGTTCTTTACGGGTACGTACAACTGCAGCTCTAACTATTCCCGATTTTTTGGGAGGCATATTCGGTACTGCTTCTCCAACCACAGCTATAGTTGCATCACCAATATTCGCATATTTACAATTACTAGCTCCTAGGATTCAGATACACATTAGTTTTCTAGCTCCGCTGTTATCCGCTACATTCAAATAAGTTCGAGGTTGAATCGTTTTTTCGTCGAAAGATCATATCCCCCAAAGTATCTTTTTCCTTCTCCGGGAGAGCGAGGAAGATGGAATATGGCTAATCTCTATATTAGGGGATATCTTTTTTTCGTTAGACTTGTCTTAGAATCTTTCTGATTCTATGTTTCTTATGGAATAGACATTTCCTAGTTTTGTATTTCCATGGGTGCAACAGTAATAAATTGAGTACGTACAGGCATCTTGTATGCAGCCATTTTCAAAGCCGCTGTAGCAATAGCTTCTGGTACTCCACCCATTTCATAAAGTATTCTACCCGGTTTAACGACAGATACCCAAAATTCCGGAGATCCTTTTCCCGAACCCATACGTGTTTCTGCAGGTCTCACAGTGATAGGTTTGTCAGGAAATATACGTATCCATATTTTTCCACCGCGACGAGCATAACGGGTAATTGCTCGTCGTCCTGCTTCCACCTGTCTGGATGTGATCCAAGCAGGCCCAAGTGCCTGAAGGGCAAATCTTCCGAAGCAAATAAGATTGCCTCGAGCAGATATTCCTTTCATTCTCCCTCTATGTTGTTTACGAAATTTCGTTCTTTTAGGGTTATAGTCGATTGTATTTCATCTCTACTTCAAAACCGGACATGAGAGTTTTCTTTCATCCGGCTCCTTGCAAATAAAATCTTGTAAAATCTCATTTTACCAACGAAAGGAGAAACATTGTTCATATTCAATAGATATATATGAATTAACTAAATCGAAATTCTGAAAACCCGAAAGTCTTCAAAATTTTGTGTTTTTAATTTCTCATCTTCATTCAATCAAATTGCGCAATTTCATTCATACTTCATTAGATTTTGCAAGAGAAATTTTACAGGCGAATATTAACTCTTGTAAGATTTGCTTGATGAAAATTGGATTATAGCTTTTCTAATTATAAATATATTAACTATCGGTTTATTTCGCCATCCTACCCAATGAACAATAGGATTTATATCAATCTTATTTGTTCATAAGTTCCATCGTTCCCATAGCTTCCAGATACACGTTCAGGTTCCCTCTCTGCAGTGAAGCCTTCTATTTCCCTCTCACAGATTCAATTTTCTTAGTATTCATTGACTTAAGGCTTTTTTTATTTAGAATCCGGAATCATTGAATAATTCGATAATTAGTATTGATTCTATGCTTTATCACACTGCTCCTCGAAAAGTATTATTCTTTTTCAACCATACGATTCGAAAAGAATATTTAATCATTTCATTTTTGTTATTAATATTCTTGGATAGTTTCTCGCTTCACAAATATCGATTCTTTTCGTGGAGAAAGTAATACTACCTCGTAGTTAGTTTATTGGATTATGATAATATGAAGCAATGAGTTAGTTTCTAGTATAAACTGGAGATTCATTGGTTTCCTAGTCTCTTCCTAAGAACCTCAGTTTGAACGAGTCGCACACTAAGCATAGCAACTTCTTTTCCAAGATATTATTTTACGAAAAAATTTTCATTATATATCTTATGCATATGGATTAGAAATAGAATGAATCGGAATTAATTAATTTAGTCTTTCTTTATCTAACATTGTAATATAAATTGAAAATATGAATTGAATGGATAAAAAATAAATTATTGTTCATCTCGAAATATCCAAACTTTTATTCCCAATATTCCATGAATAGTTTTAGCCGGATAGTAACAATAATCAATTTGAGCCCGGAGAGTTTGTAAAGGGACTCTACCTTCTCTGGCCCATTCAACACGAGCAATTTCAGCTCCATTAAGACGTCCCGCAATTTGGATTTTAATACCTTTTATATTTTTTTTCTTCTCTAGTTCAATAGCCTTTCTCGTGATTCTTCTAAATGCGACTCGACTTCTCAGTTGTAAGGCAATATATTTCGCAAGTATATTTGGTTCCCCATATGTTCCCGCTATTTCCGTCAAAGTTATGTGAACTCTTTGAATTCTATTCAATAAATTACGTTGCACATCTCTCTTTAATTGTTCAATCCCTTGGCCATGGCTGCTTTCGATCAATAAGGCCGGGAATTCTGTATGTATCTCGACCAGAAGTAAATCTGTTTTTCTCTGAATTTCGACACGTGCAATTCCCACTCTATAATTGGAGGAGTTTCTTATATGTCTGTGTACATAATTCTCGATACAATTACGTACCCTTTCATCCTCCTGAAGATACTCGGAATAAATCTTTGGCTGTGCAAACCAATGAGAATGATGATTCTTGGTTATACCGAGTCGGAAACTAAGTGGGTTAACCTTTTGTCCCATGCATCCCCTCCCTCCCCCAATGATATTAGCATAATTTGATTTTTCCAATGTTTCTTTTATACGGATTTACCTTTTACTACAATAGTTATATGACAAGTAGGTTTATGTATTGGATAAGCCCGTCCTTGGGCTCTAGGTTGGAATCTTTTCAAAGAAGCGCCTTCATCTACTCTAGCTTCACCCACGAATAAATTAGCTTTGCTTAAGCCCAGAATCTGACTAGCATTTGTTGCCGCAGAGGAAATTAATTGTAATATGGGATAACATGCTCGATAAGGCATGAATTCTAATATCATGAGTGCTTGTTCATATGAACGACCACGAATTTGATTAACTACTCTGCGTGCTTTATGAGCAGACATACGTATATGCTTAGCTAAAGCTCGGACCTCCGAATCTGAGCTATTGGTTCTCATCAAATGTTACCTCCTAATCAACGACGAGATTTTTTATCACTTTTTGCATGTCCCCGGAAGATTCGAGTAGGTGCAAATTCTCCCAGTTTGTGACCCACCATACGGTCTGTTACATAAATGGGTAAATGTTCTTGTCCGTTATGAACAGCGATCGTGTGACCAATCATAGTAGGTGCAATGGTGGATGCACGGGACCAGGTTATTATTACTTTCCCTTCCTTTCCCATATTAAGACTTTCAATCTTTTTTATTAAGTGATCAGCTATAAAAGGACCTTTTCTTAGTGAACGTGTCATTGTCAACTACCCTCTGTTTTCTCCCCCTTCTGTCCAATCTCTTTAGCTATTTCTACGGCGGTGAAGAATTGAAGGATCACTATATTTATTATTTTTTCGACTTCTTTTCCCAAGTGCAGCGCGACCCCAAGGGGTTAACGGTTTTTCCCTACCAATTGGAGCTCTGCCTTCACCACCCCCATGAGGATGATCTACAGGGTTCATAACTATTCCCCGTACTTCGGGACGTCTACCTAACCAACGTTTAGATCCAGCTTTACCCAAGGTCCGATTATTAGCATCAACATTGCCTACTTGTCCAATCGTTGCTAAGCAATTCTGGGATACTAAACGAACTTCTCCGGATGGTAATCTTGATGTAGCCAACTGACCCTCTTTTGCAATAAGCTTCGCTACAGCACCCGCTGCTCTAGCCAATTGTCCACCCTTTCCAGGTGCTATTTCCACGTTATGCACAGCTGTGCCCAAAGGCATATTGGTTGAAGTAGACTCTTATTTGTCAGAAATGAGGATCTCTTCCCGAACTGTACAAGCCTCTCTCAAGGCATACAGCTTTCCAGATGTATAAAATTCTATTTATCCAAAAAAATAAATCTAATTCTGAAAAATAAATATAAAATGAAGTTTCAGAAATAATTTCATTTTCCACATCCTAAGTTTGTTTCTCCATCCTCTGGCTTATGTTCCTCATGTAGCATCAGAATGAATGACTTTAGTAAATTACGCTAACATATCTTTATGTTCTGGATAACTTGGGAGGCATATTCAACATTATTTCCATCTCCAAAGATACATTCTCACTATCCAGCTTCAATTTTGCCTTTGACCATCAAATTGAATGTGAGTAACTTGTTTACCGTGAAATAAAATATTAGAAACAAGGGCCCCTCTGGTTCTGTCTATGCTTGAGACGATATAGTCTTCTCCATATTATCTTATCTCTAGAAGTCAGTAATTCAGTGGAAGAAAAATATTGAGCTTAATCACCCGCTACTGTTCCTCCTCAGTTTCCTTCCAAGGTCACCGAACGTAGAACGATCGGATTAGTGATAGATTTATAGGTTTCGCTTCAAACCTAACCGGTTATTTCCGATTACGTAAATTAATAATTCAAACCGCACTCAAAGGTAGGGTATTTCCTATTGAGATAGGAGCTTTTGGACCGGAAACAACAGTATCTCCAATTTTGATTCCTTTGGGATGTAAAATATACCTTTTTTCGCCATCCCCATAGTGTACGAGACATATGTATGCATTACGATTAGGGTCATATTCTATGGTAACAATTCTTCCGGATATACTTCTTTTATTTCGTCGAAAATCAATTTGACGATATAGACGTTTGTGACCGCCTCCTCTATGTCGGCTAGTAATAATTCCTCTGTTATTACGACCTTTCTTACAAGAAAAGCCAGAGGTTAATCCCTTTTGGGGGTTAGATCGAACTATTCCCTCAAGATCCAACACGGATCGATTGCGTGTGCCTGGAGTATAGGCTCTATATAAACGGATGGCCATATTAATAAGTGAATAAAAAATAATTTTATTTTTTCGAGAATAGTGGAATAGAATTCCTGGGTTGAAGTGTGACAATCATTCGTTTATAACGAATCGGATGCTCTATTATAGAATTCACATATCTCTTCTTTTTTGGAGGTCGATGACTATTCATAGCTATTACTTTTACATCAAAAAAATGTTCAATCCAACATTTTATTTCAGTCTTATTGGAATTCAAATCAACGTCAAAACTATACTGTTTCTTTTCCAGTAAACGAATAGTTTTTTCTGTAAGTACCGGGTTCTTCACTCTATCCATCATTACATTCACTCCCTACTAAACTAAGTTTTCGTTTCTCAATATACATGTATATATATTTCCCTAGGTAATCATAACAATTTCTATAAACATTGTATAGTTTTTTACATAAAAAAAACATTGAATTTGTTTTTCTATCTGAACTTTATTCAGATATCTTCTTATGTAGAGATATATCTTATTTCTCTTGTGCATCCAGCAGGAATTGAACCTGCGAATTCTCCAATTATGAGTTGGGTGCTTTGACCACTCAGCCATGGATGCTAAATATATTTTATCCAAATCATTCTATGGAGTATACTCGTACTTCTCAATTGAATGAAA